AACTTCCAGAGAACTAAAAAGAGGCAAGATTCTCACTAAGTTATTTTATACCCTTTGATAATAAAGAATATACCCTAGCTCTCCAACCTTTTTATCCAGAATTAAGGCGAGACCATCACCATTTATACAAAGACTTGAGCAGGTAAGCTATCTCTAAATCCTTTCCTAACGAAGGACATTTCTTCGTAAGATCTATCTCAAAGTCAAAAGCAAAGAGGGAAGTCTATTCTATTCTTCCCCTTCCGTAGCACGGGTCAATCTCTCTTCAAGGGGTGCCCCTGCTGCTGACTTTCTTCTTTCAAGAGGGTTTTCGCATAGGTTATTTTCTAAGAGTTCTGCAAGTAAGAAGTGAGTTTCGGAGTCTAGAATTTCGAATAAGGCAAGGTTCATTACTCTATAGTAGTACAGAAATGAGACTTTCCTTTGACCAGTGGGTTTCTCTCAAACTCCAAAGAAAAGAGAAGATGCGTCTGCTACTTCGAAGATGATATTGTCAGAGAAGCCGCTGCATTTAAGGACCCCATTTCTTTTAGATAGAGGCTGAAAGAAATGGGAAGGCCGACCAGGCGTTCACTGCTCCTACACCTGTTCATGGGGCAAGCCCTTACTTATTTTCTTCTCACTTGTGTTCCTGAGTGGCAGAATCCTATCTTTCTTATCGTTATGCCCGAATCAGTCTCTCTTAGTTCTGGCTCTATGCACGAACGGGTAAAGTGTTTAAGTCCAATCCGTGGTGTTGGTGATAATCTTTTTTCCTAGGCATGCACCTTATAGTGTAGTTCCAAGTTGTCTTCTTAAGAGTGCTTTTATCTCCGATTTGGTCCTTACTTAATATAGAATGTCTTTGTTTTCCCTCTTCGCAACGGTCGAGTAGATTCATCAGAGGAAAGAGGCCCTAGGCCATAGGTGGTTCCTTCTTCCATTTGTACTTTCTCCTTTAGAGCTACAGAACTGCTGAATTGAGAATTCGAATTGGAGTTGATCAGAGATGACATTTTCAATACCCAAGTCTCTTTCTTCTTGTTTAATAAGAGTCAAAGTCTCTCTTTTCCACCACGTTCTCTGATGAGAACCCCAGTGTCGAGCCCCAGTGACTTATAGTTCCCTTCTACAAGTCATCTAGCAAAGAAGTAACGATTGGCGATTTCGAATGTATAAAAGAACCCGGACTTTACCCTTTGAGATGCCCAAAAGCAAATCCTTTCTGTGTTAAGACTTGCGTACTTGGACTTTTTTACTGTCCATGTAGTTCTTGTCTCCCTCTCCTACCTAGCGCACTAGAATAGGTAAGCATGGGTCAGTAATTAAATAGTATAGCTAGGTCTATGAGAGCTGGGTTCGTTTGTCAGTCAGTCTCGATAGTTCAGCCAGAGCGACATCCGTGGTATAGCTCAGTTCCTTGATGGATAGATGCTAGTGTCGCTAGATCAGTCTAGTTCGATCAGTTGACAGTAGAGTAGTTCCTTCATAGCATAGCATGGGTAGCTCAATCATTCAAGATGAGAACGCTAGCGAGAGGGCTTCTTCCAGCTATCAACCCATCAACAAAGGCCGGTCTCTCAAAGGAAGAAAGATGGGAATGTCAAACAAAGGAATCGAGAGATGAGTAGTTCCTCTGGGGGGCCCCTGGTCAGGGAGAGAAAAAAGGAGTCTTTTTTTCAGACTACCACGTGCTGGTATTGTTACGACTCACTTGGGACATTCCATCTTGATACGTGGCCGGGCTGCTACTAGTAGGCTTCGCCGCTATTTGGGATAGCAGGAAGACTCAAGATCGTGGCATGGCATCTCTCAATTCCTTTAGCACAAGCCATTACTTAATTACTTATATAGTCAATCCCTTCTCTTCCTCAAGCTAATACCAAAAAGCCTATTCCGAAAGCCGTCTTTCAATGCCTGTGCCCCAAAAGAAGGCTAGGTTCAAGAGTACGCACCTAGTAGCTGCGAGCCTAAGATCAAAGGCAGTTCCAAAAGCAAGTTCCCTATTCATTAAAGTAAAGACTTGGACAACCGGCCTACATCAGATTCATTCTTTTGGGGAATTAACCACAGCTGGGGGCGCACTGCCTCGCTCGACCAGCCCTTTTTTCTGGATCAAACCCAGGGCGGGGAAGGAACCAGGCATTACTAAACTCTTTCTTTTAATTCATTTAATTTCAATTTAGTTTAAGTAGAAGGATTGTAAAAAACAAGTGTTCGTGGGACCTTCAGGCCTTTTTTTGCCTCTCCCTAAATAGAATATAGAATTTCAAATTCTATGCTGGGCAAGGTTCCCGGGATCTCGTCGATCAAACGGATGAATTGGTGGATTCCCGCTTTTCTTTTAGTTTATACTGAAAATGAAAACCTATTGATTCAAATTCAATTAATCCTTTGCTGTCTAAAGAAGGGGTTCCTCTGAATCGATCCAATGGAGGCTGCACGTAGTTCAGGTTGAAAGGCAAGCTTGGTGACTGAGATGACTGGCTAATAAAAACCAAAGAAAGTTTTCCGCTTAATTTGAATTAGCTTTTTATTGGGAAGTGAAGTTCGCGCTAGGCGAATGCTGACCCTGACCAATAGAGACCTGAAAAAAGGCGGAATAAGCAATTCCTTTTAAAAAATGATGAGTCTTCCCTCCTCTCCCTATCGGTCGAGCGACTTCATACCTCTCCTTTCAGTCGACTTTCACTCAACATAGAAAAGCAACTAGAGCAGAGCGGCCTAAAGCTCTTGAACTAGAGGAGGGGAGGGGTCTAGCATACTGAAACATAAATGTAGCTATAAAGCCGCATCTTCCTGACGGTCTCCTAAATCAGCACTTTTTCACTTTGTTTTAGCTTCGTTAGCTTTCCTTTTCAACTCGGAAGCACTTACCCTTTCCAATAGCGTAAGCTGATCCAGCTGATGCGAGAGTTAGAGCTCAAGCACCTATTTCTTTTGTACCTTCATTCAATTCAATTCGCCAATTCAGATTAGCGCTTGCTAATTCTTTTTAATGGTTTCATACTCAATCAATTAGGGATAGACTCTATCTCTTCTATACGACAGACTAGTTCCCTATGTTAACTAGCGGAGCTCTTAAAAAAGGGAAGTCTAACACAAAGAGTCTTGAAGCTTATATATTAAATGAGTCCATCCCGAAGCCCCAACCTTACGCATCACTTTGATTGCTTCCGCCTCCCTATTTGTTTATTTATAGAATAGCTCCTTGTGGCGAGAAAGGGAAGAGGGAGATCAAACTAGAAAAAGAAATCAAGTCAAAAATTGAGAAGACACCTCTAGTACTTCACTTCCAAACATGACAGCCATTGAACACATTTTTATTTGGAAATTTTATGCATAGAGACGAACTCCTAAACTATTGGAATAAACGAATTCAATTCCTTCCTTTACTCCGGGGAAAGGAGATAGACCGATCATTATGACCGGGCCGACAGGCCCTACGTAGTACATGCCCTTAGAAGGGAATACATTTATTATAAAGAACGAAAGAAATTGCGTACTTCACCCCTACCTATTATGCGAGCTAGTCCTCTACTGAATTTTTAGATTTCCTTTTCCACGCGGGAAAGAAAAGGCTTTGTACGAGGGGCCTCTCTTTCTCTTGCGCTGAAGCAGCCACATCTCGTTTGGCTGTCCTACTCTCGTCCCCGCCGAGACCAGAATGGGTCGGAAAGAAACCGGCCTTTGAAGATCACCCACTTCATCAATGCGCGCGATGTTGGAATACCTTTTCCCACTGGGATTTCCATATGCACTTTTTTCTCCACAAGATCATCCAGGTTTAATGTCTCTTCATTAATAGCTACCAGGGAAAAAAAGCTTGACACCACTTCGCTTCAGGAAGTGGAATCCCAACAGTGAACAGGCAGACCGCTGATACCAATCCATTGTCTGAGAGTCTCCAGGGGAAAGATGGGGCAACATCGGCATACGTTATATAAGACTTTCAGCGCACCTTAAATACCCGTAGTCTATCTAGTTACGGGGTTGCACTCAATAGTCAATCAATTCGTTTTTCCGTAGGTTGGTGCTTTGTATCGCACGTTTGTTATATTTGTTTATATAGTGTTCTAAGTCTAACTAACTGAAAGCGCCTATGAATTAGTTCCAAGAAAGCGGCCGTTCACGTCAGGGTCCGAAGGAGGTTGTTGATGTAGTTGCTTGTTATCCTCCTTTAAGTATGGGTACAATCGGCTGATGGTTAATCTTGCCAGGAAGGGCAAAACTCTTTTGGATTGAGCTTTATGGTGACAGGTGGGGCAGGTGTGCTTGTTCTACTTTTAAAGCACAAACAAAACAAGAGCCGAAATCACGCTGTCAGGTTGATTGCATTACGTTACAATGTCCGAAGGGAAAAGGGTTTTCTTACTTATTTACTTAAAACATGAATTCAGAAGAGAGATGGAGTGCTCAGTTGCAGTGTCTTTTGCAAAGTGAGCGGCAGTCGTTGGGAAACGAGCTGGCATGGTTTATAACGACCTTTTCTGGCATCAGGAGATAAAAGCTTCAAGCATGAGGGCTTGAGGGATACGGATTGGGAAGTTTCCAGTGATCCTTACATTGTACAGCTGACTGATGGTTTATCTTGCCAAGAGGGCATTGAGACAGAGTTGGGTTGAAAAGGATGGTCTTTGGCCCAGGATCTCATTATCACCTATGCATGTGCGAAGTTGCGATGCTGTAGAGGCCGACGACGTGTCCTGGTGACCATAACCTTTGCAAAGGAAAGGTCCACAGGAGTTCTGTAGCGTACCGGTCTCGTAGATAGAGAATCAGGTCCTCAAGCCAGTGACTTAGGTCAATCCAGTGAAAAAAAAGCATAATATATATATTTCTAAGTCAGAGTTTTCACTCAGGTAGTTAATGGTAAAGGAGTTCGTCTATTTGTTAATCAGACTTTCTCTTTGCCTTAGTAGTCGGCGAACTGAGATTCCCTAATAGAAGTTAAAGAAGAGTGGCATTAGCAGGAAGGGAGCAAAAATTCCAAATAAAGTGAGTGACCCGCCTAGAACCTATAAAAAGTCAAGAGAGGGTTGAAAGCGCGAAGAGAAGCCTGATATGGGCCTGATGGGCATTAAATCACAAGAGAGGTGGGGCAGGACTTGGTAACTGGTACACTGACTATATCTTAGTTTGCTAGTAGAGTCAGAGCGAAAGAAGATACTAAGGGCAGAGATTGTAGCTAACAAGAATCTTGCCTTGCTCAATGCTTCTCAGCGGGGAATAAGGGAAGAAAGAGTTCCACATCTCTCAACAGCAGGCTAGAAAGAAAATGGAATCTTCTTCTTGTTATTTAGCTCCTTTTGCCGCAAGCGCTACTACTCCATGTGAATGGGTACGAAAGATAGCTATTCAAAACATCTCGGAATCAAGGACGATTCTCTGCATCAATGAATGTGCTTGCTCTTCTGTGCCAAAGGAACACTCACTAAGGTAGAGACAATAGGAAAGGGGGTCAGTGGCAGTCAAGCAAGCAGGAATAGGTTCTTTGGCAGAATACGATGCACTTAATGGCAATCCTCTCTTCTGTCTGTGAAAGGCACAGAGCAGCCTAAGAACGAAAACCGCCCCTCTCCCTATCGGTGAAGAGTTCAACTCACCTTCTCCATGTGGGACTTTTGAATCAATTGCTATTTCATAGTGCTACGCTTCGTTCGCATGAAGAAAGGAAGGTGCAAAGCGTCTGGTCGGTTTCCCTTAACAAGGGGGTCAGCACCCACAGGTTATGAGCCTTGCGAGCTTCCAATATAACGATAAAAACTAAGACAAGAAAGAAAGCTACGCTTCTCCCTACCTTTTGCTTTGTAGACAAGCTTAACGCCCTTAGGTCTCGCTTTCTATTTTCTATACTGAGATATATACCATAAGACCAATAAGTTAATTCGAGATCTCGCTATCAATATCTTAACCTAAAAAACTCATCTTTCTCGATAAAGTCGGTTAATGTTGATTAGGATCAAATTCGAGTCCTTAGAAACCGTACATGCACCTTTTGATGCATACGGTTCAACAAAAATCGCTAAAAAGAATCAATGTGTAGATTCCAGCCCTCCCTTTTTTATAGTGAATCCTTTCTTTTCTAACTTCTTTTTTAACGAAGGGGCTTTTCTTCCTTCTCCCTTTATTACTGACTTTACAGATGCCGTACCTCTTCAGTCTATTGCTCCTAGGCTGTTATAATCCGAGAATGGGGGTTCTAGAGTCGAGAAAATTTCCATTGACTTTCTTTTTTTCGGGGGAACTCCCAGAAGTGACGGAACTCTCTTTGCTTCCGAAAAGAGCTGAAGTAGCGCAGCGCTTATGCCTGCAACGGAAAGAGCATTTGCGTATACGACATCTCATTCGGAGTGGGGATCACTCCTTTGGTTCCATGTAGGCTATCTTTCTAAAGAGTGGTTTTTATACCCTCTCGTCACTCCCTTGCTTGACAGTAAGGGAATCCGTTGTACGTCATTTCACCAAGCAGTCTTTCCTGCACCGAAAGGGGCGAAGCATCCAATTCCATGCCTCTCCCCCTATTGAATAGAGTTGCACTATTATTAACATTTTAAGAAAGAAGGACTTCTCTAACAAATCTACCAAGGAAAGATGCCACAAAAATAGAGGGTCGACAAAAAAAACGACTTTTTTTATCCGGGCTAAAATGACTTTTTCCTTCTACCGATCCCAGTTAGGCTAACACGAGGAAAGTCTCCTCCCGGGGCACAAGCTTCTTGTAATGACACTTGGGATCCAACTAGAATAAAGGCCGAGTCTGGGTCTTCTAGTAGCCTTGCCTCTGTTGGACTGATGCAAAGAAAATGCGATTAAATAAAGAGCGGTTACGCCGTCAACAGCTAAATCGATGGAACTTTGCCACATTGAAATTTCCGAATCTAACTCATATCAGTCTATTTATCCCAGCCAGGGGTTGTTCCAGAGAGAATACCCATTGCATCAACAGCAATATAAATAGAAAAAGAAAAAGAGCAAGCCAAGACTTTCACAAGTAAGCTGGACTTGGTGGGTCAAACCCCCTTGCCGCTACTACCAGCTCGAGGCCTATTGTCCACGAAGGCTGATCTCTGAACTGGCTTCGAATAGCCCTTTCTTGTCTTGTGCAATTTAAGAAGAAGCCTATTTTCCGGGCTTTTTCAGACAAAGCACAGATCGGCATAACTCTCCTGAAAGCGAAGAATAGTGCTTCGAAAAGGCCAAGGGATGACTCCTCAATTTCAGGTATCTTACTCTTATTTACTTACACTTCTAACATTGTCTATTGTGATATTCAAGTGTCAGGAATCGGGGGACGCGAAAGAAAGACTTCTTAAAATGAAAACGTTCGTGCTCCACACCCGAGAGGAACTTCACTCACTACCGAGTATGAAAAAGAATCTTTCTTACAAAGACCGTACATACACGAATCTCACTTACAAAACCCCAGGAGATAACTTAATCTCTCCAGAAACCAAGCTTAAAGAATGATGTAAAGTGATCACTGAAACTTCATACCGATTCGCCACGTGAAACGTGAAAGCGGGGTTAAGGTAAGGCAGAAAAGATTGGCGCCGAAGGAAGGAACAGATTGTAACATAAGCCGAAAAAGACGCGAATGCAGATCTGAAGGCGGTTGCGGCAAGGGGCGTCGGGTGGTATCGTATATAAGAAGACGGATCCATTTAGGAGTGATCTGTTCAGTTTAGAAAGAATTTCATCTTGCTTTTTCGATGTGGTACACATATCTATACAGTATTGCGGAGACGAGATGGCTATACTTTTATTTAAATTGCTCAACTCAAGGTGTTTATGGAATTCTTCTAGCAGTGGTAGTTGAGATTGCTCCTGAGAAATCGTTAGTTTTTTCCCATTTCTTTCTTGGTTGTTGACCGTCGCCAGGGGCCGAGGAAGTTTCCCCCTGATTAAACCACCTTTCAATCCAGGAGCCACTCCACCCGGATGAGGTTGAGGTTTCGAGAGCATCCACTCGGCGTCTTACCGAAGAAGGCCCGACGTCCTCTCTGGGATCAGAGCTCCTTGTTCTCGAAGCGGGCTCGACTGTAAGGAGAGGAGCGGGGACATCTCAAAGTAGCCTAGGGGCATAAAAGTTTGGAAGGGAATTGCACAGGAATGCTAGACTCAGTCCAAGCACGAGAATGCCAAGAAACTGTAATGGTAGCTCAACCAAGGACTCTGAAAGCACTTTTTCCAGCATGAAGAAGGGAATTCAATTATATTATCATGAAGAAGGGAATTCCCGTATTGTATTAAGGGAATTTCATTATTTTTTGCTTCTAAATGCACCCAAAACTAAACAAAAAGAGCGGGGGGGAAGATGAAAAGAATCCTTTTCTTTTCATAAGTTGAATCTATAACATAAAACGAGCAATCCTTTTCTTTTCATAAGTTGAATCAATAACATAAAACGAGCAATCCTTTTCTTTTCATAAGTTGAATCAATAACATAATAGACTCGAAAAGTGACTAAAAAGCGTGATGAGAATTCTCAACTCAAAATAAATGTTAGAAGGTGCAAAATTAATGGGTGCCGGGGCTGCTACAATTGCTTCAGCGGGAGCAGCTGTCGGTATTGGAAACGTTTTCAGCTCTTTGATCCATTCTGTGGCGCGAAATCCATCATTGGCTAAACAATTATTTGGTTATGCCATTTTGGGCTTTGCTCTAACCGAAGCTATTGCATTGTTTGCCCTAATGATGGCCTTTTTGATCTCATTTGTATTCCGACGACTATTGATTTTAGGAGGACTATAATGAGGAGGACGACAGACCCACTCACGATCTAATTCTAATAAAGGGCAAGTAGGTAACATATCAATAAGATATCCACGCAGATAAGGATCTAGAGGGAGACCACGACCTAACCATAATGAAAATGGCTTACCCGGATTTGGAGCATCACTTATTTATTTTCCTCGAATCCCGAAAGGCATTCTTGCAAAGAACCGCTTCTTCCGCAGTCAGTCAGCATTCCACTTTGGTCTATCTTATAGATAGAAGATCACGAACCGGAGTCATTGGATCTCGCTCAAAGACTAGACTAACTAAGCGCTAAAAGGACCGGTCTGAAAGTGCAAGATCCGATTCAGAGTGAATAGGCACTGCACCTGGGATCCCTTTCAAAGGAAGGAACGAGGCCAAACCAACCCATGAAAGTAAGAAAGAAGGAAAGGACTGAATCCGCTGCTATTGGTTTACCGCGTAAGGATTTGCGCTCTCCAAGCAAGCATTAAGATCCTCTGTTCAATGGCATTAAGATCAGCCATGTAGGAAGTAGGGTAAAAAAGTAAGCATGAAGCTTTGCTTTATGGTCAATAGAATATCCAGATCCACCTTAGTCAGAGTTGCATCTTCTAATACGGAATATCCGGTGTTACAACCGATTCTCCTATATTAGCTAGTCGAAGATGGTTCACCCGGACTTGCATCCTATCCTATTCTAATATAAGGAAGAGTTGCTTCTCCCTTGGATCTTTCCTTAACTCGGATGAGATGAAGTCGATTCAAGCTAGAATACCGGACTAGTTTAACCTATTTTGCATGAAGCTGTTGCATTCGGGTTTGGTTTGGGAAATAGAATAGATGGAATCAGATCTGGAAAAAAAGCCTCATCTCCTGCCGTAAGCGCTAAGAGGGAATTGAATCTTTGTTCAAATGAGCAGTCAAAGCAATTTCCCCTTTGGAAGTGCTTGAAAGGGCAGTCTCAATCACTAGAGTCGTCGGGACGGACTATTTCTCCCCTAATGAAAACCATGTGTTAAGCAAGGTTACGATCAAAGTGAAGGTATAACATCTACCTCCAAGGACGTTACCGCCTTTCATTCCAATATCAGAAGCCAACTTCTTACTGTAGGGTAAATAGGATTGTGCGTATAGTGGAAGCCTAGGATCATTGTTACGGTTGGATGTAGATGGGGGTGCATGCAGGCAGGAAAGATCTGACTCCAAGTAAGGGTACCTGTGAACTGCTGTTGGGTGTTCGTCGATCCGATCCCTAGATCGATCCGTCCTTTTACGGGTCGTCCATGGTAACCTGAACCGGAGGAAGCACCTCCTACTGTTCCTAGCGGACTGACCTTTCCTTGTTCTAGTTACCGCTCCGTGGGAGCCTAGCTTCACTAACTCGATTAGGGGCCTCATCGCAATTCGTAGATAAACGCTATTCCTGACTAGAGCTCCTCTTACTCTTAGATGAGCGAAGCGTTGATTCAAGGAAAGCTGAATCCAAGTCTTTCAATGAAGGGCATTCGCTGAGTTGATAAGACATTTAAGGAAAGAAGAGTTCCACATCTTCCGCCGAATTCCTATCTATGTCCGGATCGCCTTTTGCCGCTTCCTTCTTCTTTAGTTTAGCACCTTTCCTTCCGCCAGATGATGCAGGTATGCCAACATTTGCTATTGGGTAGTCCCTCGATTTCGAGTCGGAGATTGCTGGGTGTGCGCTTCTAGCTCGAACATGAATTACCTTAAGTATGCTGACAGGATCGGGTGCCCTTGGGCAATATGCCAATGAATCAGATTCAGAACCGGATTCTCACTCTGGAGTACCGAGCTTTTTGAATTGAAGCCCGGATCTGGATAAAGGCCATTTATACAACCAATATGCTCGTCTTGGACCACGATCTCAGGCTTGCTTACACGCAGGACTGGGAGTATGTGTGCGCAGATATCCCGCACCTAAGAAGGCAGTGAGTGCCGTGTTGGCTGTAAGAACTGGATCTCGATTCAGTGTGGGCTTGCTAACAGACATAGATAGCTAAAAAGGGAAAAAAAGAAAATAGAGCATGCACCAAGCCGAAAAAAGTCGAATGTTGCAGATCCTAGTTCGCTTAGTAATTGCTTTCGTGATCGCTAAAAAGCCTATTTAAAGACTTCGCATGATTATATTAGTTATAATAGGTCAACCCATCTCCCGGTAAATGCGTACTGAAGTCATAGCGGCGGCCCTAATTCTTCACTTCATTGGTTCATATTGTGCTTCCCGACAAAGTGCCTTTCCCTATGCACATAAGGAAGTTTTTTTCAAAGTTTATGCCGCCTTCTTTCCTAGCTCTTTTTCCTATCCCCTGTTGTTGAAAATAACTTATGTAGTCTTGGATACGGATATAACTTGCTCTAGAATCAGGAGGTGAGTGAGATTGTTAGAATTGGCAAATAAGAGTCCACCAATTCTTAAAATAAAAGACCTTGCTCGTAAGCCTGGGTGATAGCGCTTCTAAAACTTATTATATATAGAGAAGTCTGGATAGCTTCTTTCGAGGTAGGCGAAGCATAGAACTCTGTGCCAGGCAAGGAAGTTTTTAACATTACTTGTAATGTCGTATATCAGCTTTCGCAATAGAAGCATTTAGAGGTGAAAAAATAGTAGGAATTCCTAACTTTAATGGTTAAATCAGAAGATAAGGCGGAGTAGGACTATTTGTTGACTAGCGCCATTGCTAAACCGGCTTTCCCCTGTCCACTGGAGATAAGTCTAAGTCTGAAGCTACGACGTGGCTTTGTTTTGTTCGCCCATTCCATCCTGATCGAGCCATCAAAAGAGGTTGAACATAAAAACGAATTGTAATAATTGGAATTTTAACAGGTCTCACAAGGAATAAGGGCCTACTGAGGATACTAGACCTAAAAAGCAAGGGTTCTAGAGACAATTCCTTCTTAGACTTAAAAGCTAGAGAAGGGAATCTCAAAATCTTCTCTCTGATTGAGACCCTCTGTTGACTTCGCTCCCCTTAGAGCTGGGAAAAGCAAATATCTAGTCGCATTCGATCTAAACTAAGCCACTAATTCTTGTTCACAAAAACCATTTTCTAAAGAGCAAAGAGAGCAAGAGCAGCTTTCGGGTCAAAATCCAATACGAACCGGACATTGGAAATTGCATATAATTAAGTAAGGTTTGTGTCCTTCTTTCTTTACCGGAAAAATAAGAAAACATTTTGTTTAAAAGTCAAAAAGCAGAATCTATTCATCTCTATTGGTTGATTACAAGTCTTTAGTAAAAGTCAAGTGTTCAAAGGATGTCATTGGTGTAGTACGGTTGAGTGAGTTCGCTTGATCTTTGCGCTAATTGGCTGACATTGTTATTGCTGTATACTGGTATAGAGTATGAGTATAGTATATTATCTGTAAATTTCATTTTCATACTTCTTTCTTATTAAGATCTTCGATCATATGTTCTAGGAGTGAGGGGAGCCCGAGCGGCATTAAGAATAGCTTCTAAAAGGAGAACTGGCTAACGAAGCCTAGCTCGTTTAGGTCCTGCCATTCCTACCCATTGATCATTGGTCAACTCAGGAATCAGCTAGACCCGACAAATGGTCTTTTTTTTCTTCCCTTTTTCCCAATTCAATTCTATTGTCTTTGAAAGGAAAAGCCTATATATAGAAAAACCTTTCCGGGCTAGCAAATCCAATTTCTCTTCCCTCGCGGGGCGGGCTTTCAAATAATCACCTTCGTTCGCCGGCTCGGCTCGCTTGAAACTAATGCGCTTGCCTGCCAACAACTAAACATATTCTCCTTCGCCTCGCGGACAGGTTACCCAATAAAACTTCCTTCGCTTCAAGCCAGCCGGTTCAAGCTGACTAGTAAGCGCTCGGTTCATCCTAAGTTCAGTTACTTTCCTTTATTTACCCTCCTGTAAAGGAAAGGTAGAAAAGTAGCGTATGTGGTATAATTCCTCGTAGCGGGTATCTGTTTCTGCTGACCCGCTTCGGGGTATTAAAATGAAAGAGGGCGAGGTTTTTCACCAGCTGTCCCTGGACAGCTTTGACTTCAATCCGCTACTTGTTTGAACCCCGGCCTTCAAATGGGAATAAGCATCGGCGGAGAGAATAAACATACCTTCTTCGTAACCAATAGGCAAGAGCAAGTATAAGGAAGCGAACTCATTTCCGAGGAATTGCGATAAAGAGCAAGCCGAGGTTTGGAAGACTCTCTCGAAAGGTGTCTGCTCGTGGAATAGAAAGAGTTCGTTGCATCAACAAAGTGTAGTAGTCAAAAACGCTTACTTAAGCTCATCGATGTGTACTCACTCCTCGGCTGTGAAAGAGAGGGCGCTTCTGAGCTAAATCAATCCCGCACAGGTGATTACCCGGAACTTTACACTCAATGGAAAGCAAAAAGGAAGACTAAATCCGCTTTGAAATTCCAGAGACTATAAGAACGACCGGGTGGCAGGTGGGAGCAGTAGAAGCATTGAGATTTGCTTGTTCAGAGATGCGTCAAAGGTATACCTATGAAAGTGGATTGCAAGGGTCAGGCACCAATGCATTACTAAAGAATAACCAACCAGAATAACTTCTCAGGGAGCGTGGAAAGAAGGAGACCTAAAAGTGATATCTGTAGGCCGACCTTGGGATTGATACGCTTCGACTTAGCCTTGATAGGCTAATGCACTCTCTTGATCCAATGCTCAATCTTTCGCTCAAATGGCCGAGAAATCTTCAAGCTGTTCCCAACAGATCTTGTGAGACAAACCCTCGGTGAAGCACTGCATCTTTCTAGCTTCAAAGAAAGAGAAAGACAATGAAGTGGGATGATTTCCCAAGCTTAGGACTTTGATCAATGGGCACTATAGAGAGGCGCTAACATGCAAAAAAGCCTCCTTTCGGGTGGCGGATGTCAGCGGTTTAAACCCAAGTAGCTGTGGCCCATGATCCAAAGGACCCGCAAGCAGTCAATCACGCTATCCTTACCTTGAAACCCGATTCCGCTTCTGCAGCAGTATAGTTTCTCGGTCCCTTACCTTGATGCCTACAGCTCAATTTGTTTTCCAGCGATGGCAAGAATCCGCGAAATACTGCTTTTTCTTCTTCTTGTGTTCTTTCTGAATAGCATCACAGCGACACGAGTAAAAGCGATGCTGCCCACTCTGCCGCAAAAGGGGACCGCTTTCTTTTCTTCCCCCAAAAAGTGCCAGTTCCCCCATCAGGGCCAAGCAAGCAGCAACATTTTGTTCCGAGGCTGCGTTTCATTCCAGCAACATTAGTATATGGTTCTTGCTCCTCTCACTTTGTTCGAGAAAAACCTTGTTCCATCCGGCGCGAATCCCCTCCATCACTAGTAAAGTGGAGGTGTTATTTGTATTGCAAAAATGGCCTGCAATAATGAATAAATGTACGAACACAAATAATGAGCAGACCGGCCCACGTTTATATGTGGATTCATTTCATAATGTATTTATTTCTAATAAAGAAGCGCGTGAACTTTTAGTGTAACGCAGGTGTCTTTCTCGGTTGATGGATGGCCTATATCGCTTTATAATGTTATTGTTATGTTGATTTAGAATAGAATCTAAAAAAGTTTTGCTTAAGACTTAGTCCCATTCTTTAGAATTGTTTTTCTCGTACTGTGTAAACGAACTTCCTGCTCTTGTCTGGCGCTTCTATATGGAATCTTGTTCTTACTGACCGACTAGCTGACAGGAAGCGAACTAATTCAGCGAGAACGATAGCGAGAGGAAAGAAAGAGGTTAGGTGCTATGCTATTCTTCGCGACTGCGCCTGATAGCGAGCCAGAGGAAAGTCAGTTCCTATTGCCTCTATATCTCTACTAAAATCAAAGGGTGGTTCTTCACTTGGTGTGCACTATTCAAGGATATTGGCACTAACAATGGCACCGACTTTCACTTCGACTTAGTCCTCAGCTCGTGAATCTGGCTATCTCCAGATATCTGGATCCCTGTCTGATGCGCCTTATCTTTCCAAAAGGGATGCCTTCCTTTCTAGGTACGTGGGTCTTAGCCTGACGGATCTAACTCAATCGATGCGGTTCGTCCACTTCCTCCAGCCCTTACAGCGCTTCTGGATGACCCTTCGTACCCGTATTCGGAATTCTACCTCCTCCATCCGGAAAGACCTAGAGAAGACTTCCCCTATTACTCTAACAAGTAAGCAAGTAAACTACCGGTTTGGGGGCTAGTAAGCCTAACTACAGCTGCCTTTTCCTTAGGTGCGACTCATTTAATATTACTTATTACGAGAAGGAGGCATCCCGCCACAGAGTGCAACAGTTCTTTTTTACAATGTCACTTTCTGCAAAAATCCTGAGCTAAAAAAGAAGAATAACTCTTTCAGTAGCATTTGCTTTGACTACAGTTGGTCCTGTATTATCTAAGTAGGGTATGAAGACCAGTACCTAAGTACTATCGACTCGGATTTCCCTTTACTATGGAAAGGTAGGCTCAGTCACCCTCTCCGAGCTAAGTCAAGTTAGTATGACTCAACTCTTAGGCATCTGAAATGAAGGATTTCATACCTTTTGGTGGCTAGGCTAGATCCCTAAATGGGGATAAAAGAGGCATCACCGGAAAGATCGATTTTTCTTAAGCAAGTTACCCGAGACGGGAGGAAGAATTTGACTTAGTTAAGGAAGAGAAATTGGACCTTTTTCCTTTGATTGCCAGAAAGCACACGATCAGCATATGTGAAATAAAGTATGAAAAGAGGCGAGGCGACGTCACTTATTAGCGGAAAGATATATATTTATTGGCGGGCGGGCGTTCTAAAGCTGCTTTGGCAGCAAGCCATTGAGCTAAGCTCAGTTCAGGGTCAGTGTGGATGTCTGTCAATTTGAGCAAGAAACTAGCGTTCAGCTAGTTACTTCGGACTTCACTTCCCACCAGTGTATTAAACTACTTACTTACTACTTGTATCAGTTCAGTCACAGCTTGCATTCGATGCATCCACCGTCCCCCTAGCCCCCCTCTTGCAGCCAATTCTGATTCAATTGCGGCAAGAGCTTCTTCTCGGCATCCTTAAGAAGTGGATTCCCTTGCTGGGCTACTTGACTACGCTATTCTTGTGCCATTTTCCTTCCTAAATGCTATCCCGGCCCCCTTATATCTTTTCCTAGCTTCAAAAAATGCCCGCAAAATTCCTCGTGGACCTGCCCAGAGAGTACTCCTTACACCTCCTATGAAACGAAGCCACGTACCAAAGGTTCTTTACTAAGCTTAAGAGTTATGCTTGCCATGTCGACTCATTCATGCAGTCGACCTATCATTTCTGAGGGTAAAATCCCCATATATGGTGCTATCACTGAGCGGACTTTCCTATAAGAAGAGAGATTTGTCCGTGGTCTTCACCGAGTCCATGAATTGTCATCCTTAAAAACGCATCTTAGTAGCGGCTAGGAAGCCTTAGCTACCGGGGTTGCTTGAGCATATTTCTATTACCAGGTTCATTACTAGCATGGGGCATTTCCTTTAAAAAAGCGAAGCGTATCAATCAGCCGGGAACGGCTTTGAAGCGATCGAGAGACCATAGGAACGAAAGATTCTGTAGTGGTCACAAATACATAGATTGTTTTTGTCCCGGGGCATGCTCAACAAGAGAAGTGGAAGAATTGAAATAAGAGCTCGGAACCAAGAAATGGCAGAACAAAAGTTCTATGGATTCACAAAAACTCGGTGGATAGAAAGGAAAAAAGAGATATCGAAGTAGTTCTTTCAATAATATTATTACAACAATTCGAAGTTCTTAGTTACTTCGACTGGATGAATCCTATCAATGTAATAATGAAGTCATAATTCATTGGTTGATTGTATCATTAACCATTTCTTTTTGTTGGTACGAGGAACTTATCATGAATCCACTTATTTCTGCTGCTTCCGTTATTGCTGCTGGATTAGCCGTAGGGCTTGCTTCTATTGGACCTGGAGTTGGTCAAGGGACTGCTGCGGGTCAAGCCGTAGAGGGTATCGCGAGACTGCCCGAGGCAGAGGGAAAAATACGAGGTACTCTATTGCTTAGTCTAGCTTTTATGGACTAGTTCCCTTGGTTTTTTATCTCTTACTTATTACACATGTACCTAGTCTCGTATACAATTCAAACCGTAGATCTCTACATCTATGATGTCTAACTCGTATATCAATAGGTATACCAGCTTCTCGATAGCTACTTACTGAATATAACACCATATCTGTGTATGTGACTGTAACAGTAGTCTTTACCCTGCTACATCAATCCTTAGACTCCATCTATGAGAGGTTCTGGTTCAACCTGAGAGCAGAACATACAGCTGGAGAAGAGCACCGTGGGATTTCCTAATGTGCTAACCCAGGCTTGATGTAACCTCTAGCATGAAACTAGAGACCGACTATGGTAGTACTCCCACATCATTGGTTTTTTCCCCATAGGGGGGACAGATTGTGTGGTGGACTTTTGAGGCTTGAGCCACCTTTTCCTTATATCTTATATAAATAATAAATATGCCCTTTGATCGCTACAAGTATGTAGCCACGTAAACGAAAAGAAGGCAAGCTATCTGATGAATTTGCTGAAAATGCCAATGCCGCATCACCACCTTTCTGAACACCTGACCTCTTGACTCAAAGTCTTGAGCCACGTAAATCAACCCCAAAGCTAAAGGAGTCCTTTTAGGATGAGGTTGATGCTTTTAGTTGCCTTGATCGGAGCCTAGTCTGGGATCGAGAATTTTCCCTCTAATATAAAAATTACGAGTAGAAGGGCTCATCCAAGAAGTTTTTCCTAGAGGTGAAAGGGGAAGGGGCATTGGTACTTATGCAGGGTCGGGTTAAATGAGTTCCGCGGGTAAGCAATTCGGTGCAAGCTCCAGCTGATGCCATTGATGTAAAAAAGACATCTAGAATAGATCGAGCTAAATGTTGAATCATAAGTAGGAGGGATAGCGCTTCCTTTTATCTTTATAGGTCTACTTCTTTCACTACTTATGCCTTATAGCGATAAAAATAAGCTTCTTCCGGGACCGGAACATGGAGACAAAAAAGTTTTGACTTACCGCCACACCTTGCTTTTCCTTTATTACTATTACGTTCTGCCCTTACATCGTAAAAGTCAGGGTTAAGCTATAGAACTAGATACGTAAGAGAAAGAGAGGAGAGCAGAACTTGACTTCTCTGCTGAGGCATAAGCAATAGCAAACAATCTCCAACTAAGTAGTTTAAGTGGTCCGCTGTCTAACATCTTTCGTATCTTGTTCGTGTTCGGTGACCTTCGCTGAGGTTTTTGATCTACCTCCGAATCCATCTTTTTAAATGGCTAATGCCTAGATTAGGTCTTAAAAAAAAGGCTGTCCATAGAAAGAATTAACTCCAGGCTGGCATGGCTTTGAGGTTCACTCAAGATCCGGATTCCCTCTGGGATTATTAATTACGTAAACATAAGGAATCTTTAACAAAGCAGACCAGCACTTTTTATTCATTAATAGCCGTTACATGGGAAGCTTACACACACATAGACCAGCCACACAACATTACAAAGTGAACAACGGAAGCATTGAAGACTACTAGTGATACATGCAAACACACCCAAAAAAAGCAATCTACTTAGGATAGGAGTAGATCTCCACGAAAGAAAGCCCTGGATTAAAACACACACTACTTTGGGTCGACGGACTCCTTATTTGAATATTATAGAAAGTAGAAAGAGCTAATGCTCATTTCCCGGTGGATTGGGTGGGGGATTTGCTGCTGCGGCAACTAGTTCTTGCCGCTCGAGGAGCAGAGCCCTCTTCCTGTCTTCCAGACCGCGAATGCAGTCCCGGATCGATTGCATTACTCTTCCTATGATCTCCGGATCAATCGGAGGCAGATGCTCCCAGAGCAGACCCAGCCTTTGCTCCTGTCTACCCTTCTCCTCCTCTATACGTCTAAGTTCACCTTCAATTTGAGTAAGTCTCACAATGGTAGCTGGCTCCATATCTTCCTTTGCTTTGCCAAATAGAGAAAGCAGCTTCTATTTATAGACGTAGGAAGCTCTAAGCGAAAAAAAAAAGTGCTTCGTTTTTTCGCGGGTATCGCCACGTGGCTTAATCCCGATCACTCCTTCAGGAATAGGACACAATAATATAGCGCACATCAGAGAAGGGAGTACCCCCCCTTTATAATAAGACAGGCCCCCTGCGTCCTTTCTTAATAGATGGAGCAATCGTCACTCGACAGCTCGAAAGCGGATCAGTACAAACCCACGTGATCCGTATTCGCTTACGTACCACGCGTGCTTCGTCGTACACTTCCTAGTCCAATTTCACTGGCTTATTTGTACCCTGCTACATGATGGCACTCCCCTCGGCCAATCGTCACTCGACAGCCCAGTCCTTGATTAACTTGATTGACTTGATTGATCTGATCAGACGCTTGCTTTTTCCAAGCAAAGGTACCGTTTACAGCTCAATTCGTAAGTTCACACTAGTCAGTACAGCTTTTTTTGAATTTAGTTTAGTGAAGAAGTTTATAAAAGAAGAAAGTGACAAAAAAACTTGGCGGAAAGCTCTATGGGCCGAGGCTATATGGGCTTAGGCCTTTTGATGGCTGGCTATTTTTTTGAATTTCAGATCCTTTCATGTATATGATGATATCCTTATTAAATTATAGGCCCATTATTGAGATATGCTAAATCAGTGGCTCAATAACTGTTTTAAGAGGACTAAGTAGTAATAAAAAAAGGATCTAAATTGAACCCGCCAAAAAAGCCGCACATCTATCTTAGGCAACCAAGGAAGACATCTCGTCAAGTCAGTTCAATGATCCGAGGGTAGGCAACTGAAAATGGGCACTCTCTCTCTCAATCGGTTGAATTGGTAACGGCATTGGCTATTGGCCATCCGTCCACAAATCATCTGAAAAAAGTAGGTCGATTCCCCGTTTAATCACTTGTTCAATCCTTTCTTGAAAGAGATGCTCATCTGCTCTGGTTAGCTCGGTAGAGTGGCAGGCGAGCTCCCTTCTGGGGTTTGTGATTTGAGTGGAAGGTTGAGTGCCCCCTTTAGTTTAGAAGTCTCCTTTTCAACGGTTAGAAACCTTTCTATTCTATGACGGCTAAGTCGAGGGCAGACACAACAGATCACGAAGAGCGTCAGGATATAGAATTCCTATTTACCGGGGGACAAGCGAGCTTATTTTGATCTTCCTTTCTACTTTCTCATAGGGCATAATCTTTCACTTTTGATTTATTTGCTAGCCAGTGACATTGAGACTTCCGCCTCATCTCCACCAGTTTGCGTCTTTCTAGTTGTTTGTAAGCCCTTGTTTCAGCGAGTGAGTAAGCTAAAGAAAGTGATTTATATCATATATATGGAATTCCTTGTTGGCTCTCTGTAAAATAAATATGAATTTGGACGAGGGTTTCCAATCCAAAGACATCGTAAGCTAAACCCGTGCTGACAAATAAGCAAGCTGAAATGAGGAGGGAGCCGCTACTTTACCCTCTTTTCAGGGAGATCGGGATGAGGCAAAAGGGGTTTGAAAGTCCTCTGGGTCGTCCACTAAGTGAGTGAAAGAGGTCTCATTCGGAGAATTGGGAAGAGAGAAGGCCGGCCTCCTACCTTGCCAAATAGAGGAAAGAAGAGCTTTATCTCTCATATAAACTTCTATAGAATTTATAGAATGGGTAGTTCATTTAGCCGCAGCTGAAGCCATAGATCTTGCCCGGGATGCTCCCAAGGTTCATCGGTCGGACTCCTTATTGGAAAAAGAATGGCAAAGGGTGGTCGTAGATAAAGGCTTTCTTCAATCGGCGCGACCCGTGTAGCTATTTATTGGTGCCTTTGCTTCCCGCGGCTTCTTTTACTATAGCTCTGCCGCCATCCCTGCTATTGCTTATGTAACTGAATCAATAGAAAAAAAACAACTAGATCAAGTGCTTATACCCTTTCGCTTGGCTCCATCGCTTGCTTGCGCCTGGTACTATCCTAACTAAACTAGTAGACCTTCCTCCTAGTGCCAACGAGTTAGCTCTTTGAGGAAGGCTATTGTGAATATACGAGCAGAGGTTGTTTCGGAATAACCGATGTTAGCAAGAAGTGGAAGTCTAGAGGCGTAGGGTAGTATAACTCTTTCCTCCGGCTGAACTCCTTCTTTTTTGGTTACTGTCTTCCAATTGGATCGGACTGGAACCGCAAGACTGGGTTAGCTTCCCTACTCCCTCAAGCTGGAAAAGGGCATTTAATGGGCTTGACAGCGCCTGCCCTCTACTTTCTAGTCGAATCAGTAAACTCCCGGAAGAAACAGGACGATCGGCTTAAGAAGATTCGAAAGTAGATCCTTTTCGTATACTCGCTTCGCTGGGTTCCTTTGCCCTAGATTCAGCTGCCTCTGAAGGATATCTCTGGATGGATGCGGATGCTCGTGCATGAAAGGGTTGATCCGCTTGCCTTTGGGACAATAGAAAGACGAATCGATTCCGGTTCTTTCTTTACCCACGGAAACAGCCTATAAAAGAAGGTCTTAGACAGGACAAGGACAGCTTGACAGTCCGATCCAATTCATTGGCATACTGTAACTGAGTCCGAGCAAAAAGAACTCAAGTCAAAAGCAGCTCAGCCCTTGCTTCTTTGGCAGGCTTCTTTCAATGGGAGTAGCCTATCGTATTGGACAACTCTAGTCTATCCCCTCATAGAGTAGTAAATTCTTTCATATGGTAGCATGGGCCCCTGACTTCTATAAGGCTGTTGAACTTGTACGGGAAGCCAAAGTCGACTAAAAGGGATCGGAAAGTAAGCGTTACGCCCCTTCCGATAGCATAAGAGGCGAATCCGCTATTCCGACACTAGCAAAGAAGATCAAGATGGAGTATGCGTTACGTGACTTCCAACAAGACTCCTCGCTGGTCTATCGAATCACTTTCACTTGCCGGTGCTTTCTTTAGTGGAAGGGTTCCCACGCGAGATATAGTTCGCAGCTAATGGTTACCGGCTTGAATCAAGCACTTTGGTTTGGGCCTTGGTTTCTTGAACCTCCTATGCCCTTGAAGCTTTCTTCGGAAAAATTGTAAGTAGAAGAAGGGGCAGTCAAGCCAAGCTAGTCTAATCCCCGGCGTATCCATATGATGGTCGGTCTGGTCTCATCCCGAGTTGTGCAGTGCAAAAAAAGCATATTCTATTATTGTATTACTGGCTTACAGAAAGAAAGCAAACGAAAGATGTCATGTATAGCTAATCCCCTCTATCTAATATGGCCCTAGCCTAGCAACCAACTAATAGCCTTTGAAAGAGCCTTGCGCACCCAGTTCGACAGTCAAATCGTCAAGGTTTCAGTCCGGGAAGTTGACTCACCCGATCAAGTTAACGCGGAAGTTGACTCACGATACCCAGTGTAAGAGGAAGCGCCTTTTGTTCAGGCCTTTTTCACTAGTTTAGTTACAAGGGTTGATAGGCTCATTCAAGCAAGCTCAAGCCAAGCTATGGTTAATCCCCTAACGCGAGAACCAAAGAAAGGGGATGCTGCAGTAGTTGTTTCAGTTGAAGCAGGATGCCCCAATTACGCTTGCTTTTTCATACCTTGCTGTTGATCCGGATCCGGAGTGATGAAGGGTAGGAGGCAAAGCAAGCATAGAGAAAATAGAGTGATTAGTAAGAAAATCGACTAGTCGCATAGCCAGGTTCCATTCCCCTCTGAAGCGACGTAAAGGGCTTTGATTCATAACTGTTTAGAGTTACAAGAGCTCAGTCAGTGAAAATCTTGCTACTAACCGGCCCAGCTGATGGAACATTCACCGCTAAGCGGGCATGAAAAAAAAAGTGCTTCTTTTATTTACAGCGGGGAATATTGACGGACGTAAGACAGAGAGATTATGAAAGCTATTGATGAGAGAAAAAAGGATCTTCAAGAGCTCGAGAAGGAGAGGGAGAGGGCGTGTGGGGACTGGTTGGACGTATTCTATATAGAAAGAGAAGGCACCGCACCAGGGGGAAGGCCTTCAGGCACTTTCAAGTCACCTCGAGCGGGCGTTAATGACTGACCGAAGGCAGAAGGCATTGGTACGTACTGACTCGCCTGCGCTTGGCGAAGGGATATAGGCTTTGTGCCAGAACTGATTGCACTAAGGCAAGCAACTAGTGAAGATGCCGAGAATCGGCCGATCTAGAGTACGGTCTAATCAGTCCTAGCTTCCTAACCTTTCCTAGTACTAGTAGGAAGGGGGACATATCCTGCCATAGACTTTATTATTTTATCCCACACAGGATTGCTGTAACTGGTACAGGGGCGGGACAACTAATCCTTCTAAAGGAATAAAACAACTGCTACTGCAAGCCTTGAACTTTCAGGAGACTCTTTTTCAGATGAGCTGGACCGGGAATCCATATTGACATCAAAGAATGAACCAAGCAATTAACGATCTTACAGGTATATGCCATAGGAAAATGTAGCTTATGAATGCCTTTTTACTAAATCGGCCATTGAGCCAGAGTCCCGCACTCAAGAGAGCAAGTCCGGAACTCCATAACTAGAGGAATCGGGACAGACTTTTAGAGCATACCCGGAATGAAGAAAAGAAGGACCAGATGGGCTCAACGCGGAGCAAGCAAGAATACTTATTTACAATTCTAGTGACGGAGAGAGGGAACCAATATCGAATAAGCAAAAGAAGGAAAGCAGTAAACAAGCAAGACAGCTAAGCAGGAATCGAGATTGATAGGAAGCAAGCAACTGTCAGCCCTCCAAATAGGCAGGGGAGAGATCCTTACCAATACATTTTAGATCCGGCTTAAAAGACAAAGCAAAAAGCATCTCTTATATTTATACAAATACAGATATCGATTCAGTGAGCTAGCCCGCTACAGATGATTGCTGCCTTGCACTTCCAACCGGAAGATAAGATGCCAGGGACAAATGACTTAAAAAAACCGATTATTTTCACAGATCTGCTAAAATAAAAAAGCCGATTTGAGATCGTTTATCCAGGAAAGGCAACATCTATCGCAAACCTTAAACTCGTGATTGAACTAAATCTAAATAAAGGAGGCCATGAAGAAGGTTTTTCTCACTACACGAGTAAGAAGTTACTAGCCGCCTACTCTATATCTATAAAGAGAGACGGATTTCGCCTGCCACTCTACCGAGCTAACCAGAATGGAGAGTCCGAACGAACGGAATACTTGGAGTGAGAACTAGAGTAGCTAACGAACGGCAAGCAGTATAAGGAGGGATCATTTTTCGGAGTTTGCAGTTGAAACAATAAGGAACTTAGATGGAGAACGAAGAGAAGAAAGAAGTGAAGAATCACCAGTCATCTTCTTCGATGCACCCTATTTCTGTCTTTCTTTGTTTGTCTATTCTAATATGTTGTCCCAAAGCCTTCAATTTGCCTTTCCCTGTAGGAATTCCTTTTTCATTCGTTCTTCTGTTGAATGTAGTCGTCCTCTTGAGCTGAGCTCTCTTTGAGGGCGGATTACATACACGATTTCTTTCATTTTTGCTCTAGCAGAAAGTGGGGGGTGCCTTAACCTCACAAAAAAAGGGGGTTTACCCAGATCATCTCCTTAGCTCAGGTCTGTCGAGCCTTAATGAACTGCGGCTAGCCGCTTGAACTCATAGCAGTGGTAATTGCGCCCTTCGCTCATTGACTATTCATTACCTGAATACTCAAATGAATAGCCATAGCTGCTAAGAACAAGAAATGATCACCTTTCATCCCTGATATGATAGTAGTATGCCGGGCCAAAGCTTCCAGGGTCTCATCCCTAGATGAGAGGTTCTTTTTCGCTTTTAGTCTTGATGGGAAAGTAGGATCTTCTTTCTATATTGATAAATAGAAGTAGCCCAATCTGCGGGAAGTCATCTACGCTCAGCTGCGACAATTCCTGTAAAGACGAGGGCTTAGAGAGTCGGGGTTGGTCGTGTCCAGTCATTAGACTGGAAGCTTGAATGTCCTAACTAAGAAGGTAAGCCAGCTATCCCAACCATTGACATAGGAGCGAAGGCTTCGAGTTCGACTGATTCGGCAGTTGATCTAGCTGTTTCCGCTTTTGCTTTTCCATTTGCTTCCACGACGAAAGGCCTAGTAGATAGATCTATTGGATGCTACCTCCCAACAGACGTCGCAAGAGGAATCAGCCACGTGGTCAACCTAAAAATAAGGGACCGGACCACAAGATAGCAAATACCTAAAAGGGGAAGAAAGGTAAAGAGTATGATGGGATCGGGAAAGCTGTTCCAAAGAAGTACACATCGGTAGAATGGGATTGATGCATAGGCTGCAAGGCAAGGGAAAGGATAGGAAGAAAAGTAGCCCTTTGACACATAGCTCACCTAGTGCCAAGCTTAGGAGAATCTAGTGCCAAGCTTAGGAGAATTCTTCTTCCAAGTCAAGTGACTCCTAACCTCTCTGGCTCACTGACTAGCTAGCATAAAAAGTGTTTCCATCAGATCAGGGCTTTTATTCTAAGAGGGTTACTTTCTCATCATCTATGTTTCAACGACCTGGGATTGTGGCTATCACTCTCACCCCGTTCGAATCATCTATGCTATTCGGACACGAACGACTAAAAGTCCCTTAGGACTGCCTGCACTGAGAGAGGCGTATAACTCTTCTCCCGGGTTGGGTTGGCCAGAATAGGGATTCCTGGTTGCTGGCCAGGCCGATATATAGATTATTGACCTCATGTACTGAGGTATGTGTTGTCTTACAGTGAATTACATTGACCGCTTTGACAGCTAACGATTTGTGCGCATACCATTACCGATGGCTCGCAAAAAATCCTTTCAGAGTGACTGGCTTTGACCCTCCACGTCTGGGGGAACTGCCTTAGTAGAAATTTTTAGCTCTTCCAATTTGACAGGTCATTATGGTTGGTTGCCCATAAACATAAATAGAAATCTAGGTACCAATTAGGATCATAATATTATAGTTAGTAAAGATGCATTGCAACAAAGGACCAGGGGAGCTTTAAACTAGATATGAGTAATCAGATCGATCTAGCATTTTTTAACTTACCCATCTTTTCCCACCAACCTGTGTTCTACATCTAAACTACGCTATTCTTCAGATTGGATTCTCTGCCCTACTGTACTCTCTCTGTTTATCTCTCACTCAGACACTGGGCAATAGAAGAAAGTTCTAATCCTAACTCTAGAACAGAACGAAAACGAAACTTATTAGCATTAGCAAAGGAGGATAACTATTAACTAACCCGAAGGCGAGCAAAGTCACTTCCCCAACCAAATTCGAAGACTGAGTTTTGGAGAGAAGAAATGAAGGAGGGAGATGCGATTCATCAACAAAGGGATAGGCTCTTAGGCTATTTCCGGTCGGATTTTTTGTGTACATTGGTGCCAAAAATACGCTTTTTTTTTTAGAATTAGAATAAGATGTTTGAGAATAAGTTGTTGAAAAATCGGTTGCATCTAGTATATGTAAATATTCTCTTCAAGGGCTGAATCCCTTGTTCTCAGCTGTTTTGCCCCCTCTCTATAAAAATATCCGATAGTCTATTTCCTATATAATAGAGCCCAATCAACTTAGTGAGTTAGTCAAATTATCCCAAATTATCCACTGAGGAGGAAGAAGGAGTGCTCTTTGAAAGTCAAGGAGCAAAGAAAGGCTTCTCCTGCGCTAGCTACCCCCGCTTCTTTTCCATGGTATAGCTAACTTATAATTATTAATTATACGCCGACCCGCTTGCATACCAATATCAAAGAAGGGAGCTTCGGTCCCGTCTGTCTTGCTGCCTCCTGGAATGCATGAGACTGAGAAAATCTCTTCCTTAGTAGAGGAACGATGTGCGCTAACCATATCACTCTTAAAGGATTTCACCCCGGTCCGTCTACCATTATTATACTATTATATATGTAATTTGACCTGGGAGTTCGGTTATGAAATAAGAAATAACCCATTTAAGTAATAAGAAATAACCCATTTAAGTATAAGTAAGCCTCCCGCGGGAAACCACTTATGGTAAATGGTAAACCATCATACCCTGCCGACCTTGGCTATCGCCTTTCTGCACCGAAATCATCTCACTCAAGCCTTCTCCGCACTTCTCTTATGGCGGATTCTTTAGCTCCTGCTATTCCTACTGAAAAAGCCTCGAATAGCTCTCTCTCCTTTTTTTTCTGGTTTTCACCCAACAGAAAGAGTCGCCCTTGCTTAGCCACAAAATTCATATATGAAATGACATGCGCAATATACGCTTTATTTTACAATTTTGAAATTATTTTAATATAAAAATAGTAGCATCTACTGCTTGAGATTCTGATTGTGATTGAGGCCTAAGCCCTGACTTCGAGATTTTGGTTTGAGTTAGGCTGACCTCTTATTCCCTTCGATAGTGGGCCTCGTTTTTTACTTTTCTAAATATTCTAAATAGAATATTTTTATATATAGATCTTATCTATATCTATATCATCTGATATAGGTATTTTGCGAGCTACCGCTGTAAGGTGGTTAAAGAGTTCAAGGTAAATTATCCTTTGCCTGGAGCTTTCCCGATAGTATAGTTGTTAACAGCAAACTGAGCTTTGAACCTTGGCCTTCTCCAGTATCCGTATTTTCACCTTCACCCTTGCCTTCTTGGATCTCTTCCCCCCTCTAGTGGTAAGGCCTTTAAGGCTGTCTTAAGATAAGCGCTTTTGTCAATTTTGTAAAGCAGTGAGCAAGCAAACAACTTTTCAAGCAGTCCCGCAATGTCGAAAGAAAAAGTTCTTCCTAGAGCTTAGGATGCTTACTTTCAAGAGGAATTAATGAAATAGAAAAAGAAGAATTGAAAACAACCATGGAATGTCACTTCCTTCATCGGGAAACTAGACAGCCATGAGCCATAGGTAAAGAAAGAATGAACTGGGGGGTTAGGAGTATCATATCGGAGATCGTGGAAGTAGGCGGGAAGCCAGAGTTGCAATAGCCAAAGCAGCCCCTGAAAAGTACAAAAGTATCAAGGACTTATTAAATTGAAAATCTCATTCATACCTCGGTAAAGATAAGAACGGGCTATAAGGGCCCTAGGCCAACAACTCTAATCTACGCATAGTCGCAAGCTTCAAAAGACTACAATAATTTATAAATTCTATTTTCAGTCACTGAGACATCACAGGTTTATGTTGGGATTAGGAATTTAAGGAGCTATCCTCTGGTATAATAAGGAAGTATCAGATTCCACTGAAAGAAGGCAAAGGCTGTGCAAACCTTGCACTTCCCCAGGAAGAAAGTCACCTCTTCTTTTAAATCGATTTCGGGGCCCCTAGTCCTTCACTAACTAATAGCGCGAGGATAGTTGAGCCGCACCGCGTAGTGCATAGGGCGTTTCCTAAGCCGGAGCCCTGGAGATCGCCTTCTTTGCAACAGGGGGCTACCAAGGTATTAAGTTCACGCTTAAAGCCTGAAAGGGCTTCTGCCTTGGCTCTGCATGTTCTTTTAGCATATTCTGGCTGCTACTTATAAGGCGATTACGTCTCAACACCAACTAATAGACAATTAGATAGGGTATTATCTATACCTATGCCAGGGCACTAGCCTTCCCTTACTAATACTAATTAGCAATCCTTCCCTCACCAGTTCCACGTGCTCTTTGATGCCGAAAATAAGATTCTAATGAGAGTCTTACTAGCATTGGCGGCTTAAGTGTGAAGCAGGTCCTATAATTAGGAAGCATCTGACTTGCTAAGCATGAAGTCCCAGTCACACAGGAAAGTGCTAACAGCTCGAATCAATTCCTTGCTTGACTCTCTCCTCCAAGAGCGGAAATGCCGACATCTTTTCCATTTCCATATGTCACTAAGTTCAGCGGTAGCATGAATAAAGTGAGCGCTCTTCTTCTTTTTTCGAGATGAGCGCATTCGTGGCAATCCTATTCTCTTAGAGGATTTACCGTAACAACTTCAACAGGAAAGGCTCAGCCTACTCTGTGATTGTGTGCACTTAGGATAGTATTGTTTGAGCCACAATAGGAGGTTGGTGGCTGTTATGCGTCTTGTGCTGATCTGGTAACAGTCCTAGGAGACTAGGAAGTCTCGGTAGTGATGAAAGTGGTGCATCTGGAAATTTTTCGGAGAAATCATTTGACTACTAAAACCATCCCCTCAGTCAGAGGAAAGCAAGAGTGCCTATGGGTAAGTTCCAAGCAGGGAATTGGTTCTTCCACACCGCACTCTCAAAGAAAGAACTACTGCATTGAAGATTCAACCCTGAATATATATGCCTGAAAGCGAGAGAGTCTCAAGGTGTTCAGTGCAGGGGGAGAGAAAATGGAACCCGGTAGCACTTATCCTTCGCTAGTTCCCTCGTAGCTTCCTTCTCTTGATTCACTGGACTTGCCTTGCTCCAAGGCAGAAATAGTGACAGTAAATAGCTTACGATGCAAGACACATTTCCAAGTATTCATCGAGGGTAAGGTGCTAAATAGCTTCTAGCTAGGCCTTCCGTCCGTTTCGAAAAAGTAGTACAGTAACTAAGTCACTCTTTAGGGAAAAAGACGGTCTGTCCTTAGTTACCATGCTAAGGTGGACATTAGGGGGGTGAGGGCACTAGACAAATAGCTGTAATTGGGTCCATTTTATATAACATATAACTCGTGAACTTGACTCTGGCTCAGTTACAATTGTTTTCTAAGCAAAATCCTTGGGATGGGCTAATTATTAGCTCATTACCATGCCTGGCCAGCACTTCATCTCTTCTAGGTAGTTATGTCAGTCAAAATAGTGCTTCCACATATGACTCAATAGAGGAGCACAGGAGGGAATGAGTCTATCCGGTAAGAATCTATTTTGCAGCCTTCAAGGAGAGCTATCAGGAGTGTTGGAAAAAAAACTCTAGTGTTCAATGGGTTATGACCACTGTTGACCGTTTCTGAGATAGATTCATCTCAGATCCTAACTGAAGCGGAACGCCTAAAGATTCTGAAGAGAATACTGAATCAGATGAGCAAGAACGCCTTTCATGGATCAGATGAGTCAGAATCAGAAGTATTGAGACGAGAAGTCCATCTCAACAGATAAAAATCCTGCTTTTGAACTGCTAAAAAAGAGAAAATCGAAATATGACTTTTTTCCGTACAAGATTCACAATAAATGTGTCAGTATCCTCATCTTTACATAAAAGTACATCCTTTTGTATTTCACGCAAGAATCATGTACCATATCCTTTGATGAGATATTCTTATGACAATTTCTGTAATGTTCAGATGCTTGGCCCATACCAAATGTATCCGATGGTTCAATCACGTTGTATGAGTTCAGGCTTTCCATTCTCCCTTTTTTGGAAATTAACATCACAAAAACCAGAGATACGAACCAAACAATATGATGAACCAAGTTCTAGCAACACAATTCCAAGTTCTAGTAATACAAATCCTATTTCTAGCTACAGAAATCCAAGTACTAGTAATACAAATCCAAGTTCTAGTTATACAAATCCTATTTCTAGCTACAGAAATCCAAGTTCTAGTTATACAATTCCAAGTTCTAGTAATACAACTAGCAAGAATATCGATTCCTCATCCAATAATATTGATTCCACATCTTCCTCATCTTCTGCTGTGAATTTAAGTGAGAAACAGAGATTAAGAGATATAATGCATTTAAGAGAGCAACAAATGCCTATAAAAGAACAAATATGGTATTATGTGAATGGTAGAAAAGCATCAATACGACGTAAATATAATCTTGATTATCTTAATCCAACATATCGAAATAATATGAAGTCTATTTTTAATTATTCGAGGAGTAAGAATTTTAAATATATTTTTCAAGATGGAAGTGTTCTTAAATATACTTTAGCACCTTGGATACCTTTGACTTCAATTAAAAGTCTTATAACAGGGCATCCCTATCTGCCTGATAATTACAGAATATTAAATAGTTTTTTTGAAAATAAGATACCCCTTCTGCAGTCAATGAAACAGAATGTTGGGCTTGGTGTTGTTTTAGACACTCCAAGTAGTAGTTTAGACGCTCTAAGTAGTAAAATCAAAAGCGTATCACTCCCATATGCTATAAAATACTCCTTTTTCTATGATCTTCGCTTTCATCTATTTCTTTTAATCATAATGGGATTTGCAATATGGATCAGCCTAGCCCCTGACCAACTATTAAATCAACCTGGGGCACTGTGTACACCCCATCTCAAAGACTTTATAAAGACAATCGAAGATGCTTATGTTAAACATATTTGTTGTAGCCATCCAAATGTTCATAGCCCATGCGATTGCGGGGAGCCTATCAATAAAGTTGTAAGGGATTTGTTTCCACAAACATCCTTTGATCCACTCCAAATAGATAATAAAGAAATAGGAAAGATGAAAACAGTGACTATAATGGTTGCAACAATAATTCTATCTATTGCTCTTATGGAATCCGTTTCACACTTTGGTGTATACACGGATGTATGACAAATGATCAAAAGGGATCTTGGCTGGACACACAGCCTAATTAAGCTAAGGAATGATATGTAGACAGCCAACTTCCATTTACCATAAGTCAAGCAGCTTTTAAGGCAAATTCATCCTTTATCCAGGCTCATTCACACCACTTCCACATGCTTACTGCTCGGGAGATTGGTGCTATATGTCAAATTGCCTCTCACAGCAGACCATGGTAAGTACAAAGGAGTTCCCTCATATAGAAGTACAAAGAATGGGTACCTTCATATGGAAGACGGTCTCTAAAACCACATACAACCACATACTCAAAGTGAAAGATAGGTTGGATGGATGGCAGGCTGCGCTGTTCCCAATGGATGGAAGAAGATTGCTGGTTCAGTCAGTAGAAGATTGCTGGTTCAGTCAGTAACTTCCGCTATACCAGTATACACCATGCAAAGAAGGCCTATCTGGATGCAAAGAAGGCCTATTCTGGTAGCCATAAAACAGTAAATAGATTGGATGAAGAGCTGATGGAAATAGATAGGATGAAGAGCTGATTAGTGTGGGGAAGAAGGCACACTAAAAGAAGAATGATTGAGTGGCTTGGGATTGAAAGAACATAGGCTGTCCCTCATGAGTGCGGCACGCATCATTGCCTTTCGCAGCAGAGCCAGCGTGGTCTTAAGTCTTTGCTTTTGTATCCGAGAATGACAAGAAAGAAATGCTGCGAAGTGCGCTTGGTAGTCCCTACGAGGTAGTACTGCCAAAAGGTAGAACTCTACATCGGCCGGGTTAGGACACTATTCCTTCAAGTCTTCAAAGATCGGATTCAATCGATTATTCGCATTCAACTTGAACTATTCTTGTGACAACAGACGGAATTCCATCCTTCCCTTTTATCAAAGGCAATAGGAAGTTCTCGATTTCGAACAAAAAGGCTATTCGAGTACAAGCCAAGGAGAAAGACCGCCCTCTCAGGCATACCATCGACAGAGTAAGGAAAGGACTGGGAGAAGGCTCGTAAGACCACATTCAGACCAGCAGCCAGCCCTGCTAACGAAATGGAATTGCGTATGTGAGCTCGAGCTAAGACAGAGGAGTCCCGAACGCCATAAATGCTAAGTTAGGTTCTAATAAAGTCAGAGTGAATTGAATGAAGGTATTAGAGAGGGAATTCATTCTCTAAGGCTAATCTAGCAATCAGGTATGAAATTGCTTACTTGTTAGAGGAAGTAAGTAGACTTGCTTACTATATTGTGGATTGAGGAATGCGAGCTCGAGCTAAGCTTTAGGTATTCAATCACTCAAAGGAGGGTAAAGAGCTGTTAGCGACCTGAGATACAACTTCTCTGGTACGTTCCTGACCTCGAAGAAGGTGTGGTGGAGTGACTCGTAGCCCCAGTCACCTCTGTATAATGCCCCCTTACGGAGTCAGAGCTTCGCGAGGCGGGAATAGGGCTCTAGCCTCCGCATTTCTTGCATAGGCCCTATGAAACCCGTGGGCACTCCTTCAGTGAAACCTCGCAGCTGGCTCTTGCGGGCTGGTCGTAGTTGGATATGCGTATTCCCCGGGGGTCTGACCACGTGCTGGAATATGCATTAACATACTTTCAAACAGCTTTTGAAGACCTATTCTTTAGTATCACAGCACGCCCACTTCACCACTGGTACTCGGTTCCAGCATGGTACACAACGCTTGTAGTACGGAATCAATCAGAGGTAGTATCATGTTACATATATCATAGATTTTAGTTCCATCGTTGATAAATGCCTGTTCAAACGAACCCCGCCTTGAGTTCTCGTCTATCTGTACTTCAAAAACCACCTAAAGAGATGGATGCGATGTGACTCAGGGACTTGAAATCAAGTTATTTAACCAACTCTGTTAAGTAAGCTGAGGAGAGGGAAGGCTGTGGAATAGTATTGGTTGCAGAAAGAGACACTTTCTGGTGTTGAAACATCCCCTTTTATCAAATCGACAGCCTTTACTGTGATTTTGGGGAGTACAGGTCTTCCTGGAAAATCAATCAAGTCTCGACAGACAAATAAATGTTTGTCTCGTCGACGGATACATTCGCTTAGCTGTAGTATCAGAGTCCGTGGCTTGACAGACCCATGTCCGCAATAGCTAAAACTAAGGTGGGGCTGAAGAATGGTTATCGAAAATCCTCCTAAGCTTTCATACTTGACCCTCTACCCAATTGTTCCGCAACCTAGCCTATGGCCCCTTTTGGTGGATAGTTCCATCGGTTGGAAGTCCCGATAGAACCTTCATCGCCCACTCGTGGAAAAGGAATGCAACGGAGTTGGCTTTGTAGAAAGGGGATGAACCGGTGGGGAAGGGCATGGTCGTATAGTTCAACATGTTGTGGTGTAGGCCTTTCGAGGCCCCATGTAAGAGCTAAACAGGTATTTTCTAGAACCTTATACCTTACCTCATAATCAGTGAACTTCTTGCGGAGATAGTATATGGCTCTTTCTTTCCTACCCGTTTCATCGTGCAGACCAAGGGCACCACTCATGGATGCTTCCTTCACTGACAGATACATCAGGCAAGGTCGACCAGGCGTTGGCGGTACCTGGATGGGAGGACTCTATTGCTCAAGGGTAAGATTTTGCATTCCTGGAAAGAAGATGGGCTAGTCGATGTAAGTCAGGTTTTAAACCGATTCAGGATCAACTTCGAATCCAATAGAATCTAGGGTTAGACAAGGTAGCTCTGCTTCGCTACCCGTTGTATCGGAGTACTCACCCTCGCCAGTTAAGTCAATGCGATCAAAAACAAGCAAAAAAGACGCTGTTGACCACATTTCAATGGTGGCTTATAAAAGAAATTCATTCGATCAAAATCCCCCATGTAGTCCCGGGAAATGCTCTGCTTTTAAGCTGAAGTCTGAAAGTTTCAAGGGTTGAATGCGTCTCAGGCGAACGGGAGTCAACCTTCAACATTTCATAGAACAGAACCTCTCTCTGTGAGATATTTCATTGTGGAAGGGGAGGGTTTCGATAGCAAAGATTAGAAGCAAGCACTATCCTCAATAATATCAACCTAACCATTTCTATTAGAAGGCTGCGTGAGAAGCTATGAATAAATATGAAGCCGAAAAGCGATAGTGAAAGGCTTTTGGTGGTACTCACTTCCACATATCGAAAAGCAAGCTATCGCGCTAATGCTACGGTCAAATTCGTTCATTCTACGCTGTATGTTAAGTTTGAAATAGAAGATCTGTCTTCTCACACCTTTTGTCTTAGAAAGAGTTCAATCCACTTGAAAGAGGAAATTGGAGTTGGAAAAGTGCCGGATAGTACGGATCGGGTACCTCCCTCAAGCACAACTTGAAAGTATGGATAGATTCCACCATACGCCTAGATCGGATGGAGTACGCTCTAAAAACTGCTTTACCCGTTCTGACCGATGCATTCAAGCTCACCTAACTTGGTTCTAGTGTTGTGACTGGTACTCTACCAAATCAAGATATTCTTGGATGGGTTGCTTCAGAGAGAGCTGCTCTTCCGACAGCTCGTATTCATCCCATCCCCATGAGGGCAATCACCCCCTTGCATTCATTTGAATATAGGCCCTTGCGCATCACGGCTAGATGGGATCATAGCTAGGGCATTCTTTCTATTTCATCAGGACTGCTTCTCCTCCACTGAGTTCATCGTCCCTTTTATCCCTTGAGTGAGGTTGAGGTCAAAATTCTCTTTTAAAAGAGAAAGGAATCTCTCAGACAAGGGCTGGGAAAAGCAAATCCCTTATCTTTTCTTGTCTCAAAGAAATCCATTCCGGAAGCGGTAACACGTTTGAACCTACTTCTTTTTTTACGATCGATTTCTCACACATTTGGATAGTCTACCTACTTGCCCGACTCACCGGTACTATTGGAGCCTTCTTTCCAGCCTTCTTTACCGGATATTGAAAAGATACGATTTCTTCCTTAACCTTCAGCGGAGTTAGGAATTCAAGGTCTAAGTAGAAGCTTCACCTCCGACCAGTGCTATCCATTCTAGTCTAGTGCGCCCAGGACTGTGAAGACTGAAGCTAAGTACTGCTTTACGGAATGCAGCTGTTCACTTATCTAACATATACAAGTTAGCGCTTTCTTATTAATAACCTATTCAGGAATAGGATCTCTTTCTACGTCTACTGATGCTAATTCGGATGCTTTGAAAGCCTTAGCTTTGGCGTCTGCGGCTCGTTTGATTGATTCGTAAACCGGGTGCTTCAGCTTCGTGGGATTTTGAGATGCATTCTAAGCACTTTAGGCCCGATCGAGTGGTATTCAACGAATGGAAGCCAGAGGATGCCCTAGGCGCTATTCCACAACTGAAAACTGATGGACCAATCGAAGAAAGACACTTAAAATACAAAGTGATTTCGGCGTTGCCAATGCTTGATGATAGAATAGATGGAGAGCCTGGAATGCAAGGCTTTATGCGGGATTGCCTGTTGATGCAAGGAATAAGGGCGGGCTTGATGCCAAGAAGAAGCAGACGAGTACGGTTCATACGGTTATGCCGCTACTCCATCTCTAGGAGAAGCTGCTATATCGATTCCTAAACCGCTAATGCCCCCTCTTCCAACTGAAACTTATTCAACAGGTGCAATTGCAGCTTCCTCTCTGCTATTCTCTGCTTTCCAACCCGGTATGTGCTCCTAACTCGTTGACTTGAGGATGTCACAGGGCCATTTCCCCCCCCTTTGTTAACCCAGCTGGGAAAAGATAGCCCTATCAACTAGAAAGTCAAAGACCATAAGACTATCAAAACGCTTCTCGACCATAGCCATAGAAGCAATGGATGGATCAAATAGTTTAGTTAGAGGTGGGGATTCCAGCACGATCAAGATAAAGATAGTGGACCGTCCATTGACAGAAGTTCATAGGCTTTTAAGGAGAGATAACTAAACAACGGTCATCGGCGATGTGACATGATCCCTCTGTTCTCTTGGCCCCGGCCGAGAATTTCAAGCCTATCGCTCGACCACCAATGTCTTACACAGCATGGCCAGCGGCTTTAGCATCAGCTACTGACAATGACTACAGCTCTGACGACTGCCCTACTTACTTACTTACTCACTTGCATGTAGTATTCGGCTGTTATATGGCATTCGCCCCCGGTGGTTCGACATCATATTTCTTGTTTTAAGCCCGCCAATCGCTGCTTCAAGCGGACCTTCGCAGCTTCAAGCGTTTCTGTGTCCGCACTCGTGCAACTGACTGATCTGATTCTCTCTCCCGATAAGGCTTCTTTGTATACTATAGGGACATTCAATCATATAGAATCATGTCAAATTCGCATATCAGCCTGTTTATCCAGTGTTTGATCTATAGAACCAATGAGTGGTAAGACAGCGGAGCACTCAAGATGGAAGTAATTGCTATATAAACTCCAAACATTTTATCTCGTTCAAATTCAATCGCTCACGGCTGATTACCAAGGTTAGTTCAGCTTATGCAATATCGATGGTGAAAGATCTGAAGGTGAATGAACTGGATTAGCCACATACTGTAATATCCTCGAACGGTACCATTTCATCAGTTGTCGACATATCCCCCGGAGTCACCCTCCGGAAAGCTCACTCAATAGGAATGCTCTCTATCGCCATAGTCTGTATTGACTTTGACTCTATCCCAGCTTGGGCGGTATCGTCATTCGATTCAATAAATTGGACTAGCTGTGTGCTTTGAGGAAAGCCTGTAAGTTCTCTTTCGACGCTCACCTTATTTGCTTTGTTAAGGGCTAGTCCCACTAGTGAATTCAGTCCCTCTCAAATGCATCTCTGGCTTTCTTTGTGCCTATCTCACTTGTTTACAGCTCTTATAGGTCTTTTCTTTTAGCGCTGCTTTCACATGATGCAATACAATATCAAAGCATCCTAGACCAGCTCTCTCGCACAAGCCTCATAGCTTTCATATTCCAAGCACAAAGTCTTCCCTGCCAGCTCTGAGGCAATCTGCCTATCGCTCTCTTTATCCTCACTCATGAAGGGAGTCTTTCATTCTTGGTGGGGGGAGGGAACTTATACTGTATATAAGGTTTTTCAGGCTATTAGCTCTCCCGCTACGCTAGCACTTAAGAGACTATCTTAGCCCCCGAGTGAGAGATCACAATAAGGAAGGTGAACCTATAGTAGGCAGTACAGCGGTACCAGTCCACGACAACCATTTCTGTAACTGAACTTCCTGCCCCCCACCTACCATCTCGTGTTAACACTCTCACGCTTTTTTGATAACGAAATACATCATCGACTTGAAAACAATAGGTCTTGTCACGAGCTGGATTCGAACCAGCGCTTCCCAGATCCAATCCGGATTTCAACCTTTCTGATCGTGACTTAAAAAGAAAGAAGAGAAGAGAAAGAACTGGGAGTTGGCGCCTGCTTGCTTGCTTACCAAGCTCTCCCCTCCTCTCGCTGTAGGTCGAGTGACCGCCCCCCCTCCACTCCCTTACGGTCGAGTTACCGCCCCACCCCTTACGGAGAGGATACTCTAAGGCTATCCCAATTAGAATAAGCCAAAAGAAAGATCTATTTCTAATTGATATGCCCCAATTATCATCATTTATCATCTTGCGGCGCTATTTGCTTGTAGTGTGAATCTATCTTTCAAAGAGCAGCATGTAACTAATACTCATTAGGATCCCATATCTTTAAGGATCCCATATATCTATCTTTCTATCAGAGTTAACAAAAACAGTACATCCACCTTCACATTGAATAGGATGATTATTATTTAGCCCAGTTGTCTGAATAAATCCAATAAGGTTGAGTTTATTTAATAGCACTGTAATTTCATTTAAATTAATATGATCATTATCGCGGCATACAATAAACACTTCAGATTGGATTCGAATCCATTCTCGTACTTAGGGAAAGTTTCCATTTCTTAGTCTAAGTAAGCTCATAGATCCAACTCAATCTTTTACACCGATGTATCGTACTCCCTCGACCAGGTCATCATAAGATAATACTGAAAAATCTTTAACTCAATCAATATCAACAACATGTCGTGACCAGTTAGGCTTGGTTGATTTTGTCAGAAAAGAAAGTAGGTTTCGGGGGTTCATTGATTAGTACACCTCTGGTGCTGGTAAGGTCGGGACCATGGTCGTCCGTCTCAAGTTTGCCGGCCGATAAGATCTCAGAGATTGACCAGACAGCTGACTTGGTTTGGCTATTCCTTTCTAATAAAAAAAAATGGTGAGCTCTCTGCGCGAGTTACCTTCTTTTAAGCTTCGCTGGACGACACGGCATTCTCGTTCAAATATAGGCCGGCCGTACTTTTGATGGTTCCCAAGGATCCAATATGATACCACTTAGGTCTACGTTGCCACCATATTGTTCTATGGAAGCGGGCGGGTATAAGTTCGGCCCGGTTTTTTTGCTGTTGTAGGGGAGGGATTAACCTTTCTAACGCATATTCAGTCGTACCGGCATGGCCCCACTGATTTGTTTTCGATCGGAGCATCAAGCAGCGTAACCTGGTTCTACTTGACTAAGCCTCGTGCTCGTCCAAGGAGGGAGTTTGCTTTAAGGGTGTTGGGTTTTGATAACAAGGCGGAAACCCCCGACCGGACATTCATTAGTTTCAAATGAAGAATGAAGAGTGCCCTGCCCCAGATAGAACCTACTCCTATCAAAATGAAAAGCGTGACTTTATTAAACAAGCAAGAATAGAGGGGAGAGGCGCAGCTCCGGCGACCTACAGGTAGAGGGTCGCGTCAGCGGCGTAAGGGAGAGAGACGGAGGCGGGCTCGACTGAAAGGAGAGGTGCGTAGGCGGATGCTCGACCGATAGGGAGAGGGGCGGAGGCGGGCGCATCCGTTTTCTTGCTCGTTAGGCGCTCACGTTTTTTTTTTGGCTTCCCTAAAATCGAATATTAAATTAATTGGTAAAGACCCACCCCTTGTTTCAGTCAGAATGAGTCCCCGGGACATTGGCTTCCGCCAACAGTGGATTATTAAGGATCGCATCCCGCGCATATTCTACATTATAGCCTGCAACTGATTCAGCTTCCGCTTCTGGGAGATCAAACGGAGCTCGATTAGTTTCTGCTAGACAAGAAATGAGGAACATAACCAATACAGGGAACAAGGGAATACCAGACCATATCTGCTTTTGCGCCATGACAATCTCACTCGAATTACGGGGACCTACACATATTAGTACAGTATACCGGGGTCCCCGGCCAGAACCACACGTGCAAGTTTCCCTGCATGTGGCTCGTCCGTGCGGCGCTACAAATTCCCCTTTCATTATTGGGGGCGGAACTGCACACTTTCGTGTTCAGAGCATTGTCTGAGTAAGTAGGCAGCGCCTACCAAGCAAAGCTTTCAAGAAGTGGATGGGCTGCTTCTCTATTGTATTGGAATTAGGCGCCCGCCTTTTCTTTCAATCTTTAAAGGCAAGGCAAGCCCCAGGAAAGTCTAGGTTGGCTCCCAGCTCCATTTCGGTCGGCATCCTGCTCTCGAGGGAGTGGAGTCCTGGAGCGAACTACTCATTGCTGTCTTGCCCCAACCCAAGGAAGGGCATTTGGTGAGGAGCATTATTTTCAGGGAGGGAAAGCGTGGTTGACAAGCCACTTCGAGGAGGCGACTGGACTGCAGTGCTTTCATCAAATGATGCATGTGGGCTGAGCTATTCCCATCCCAAATGGTGGCCCGATTCGGCCTGGATTCACATAGAGACAGACTACTGTTATCCGGGAAGATCTTTATATGTTAGCTAGCGGGGGCGGGCTTTCCTATGGTAGTCCCGCTGCGGCCTCTGACCGTCCGTCCCGTCTTGGCTATACTTTTATGTAGCCAGCCATGTTAGCTTCACATGAGAGCCTTTCGTTTTGAAGTTTTTAGCCTTTTTCTAAAATTAAGCTAAAAAGGCACGAATATTTTCATTTTAAGAGGTCAGCTCGGCCCCTTTCCTATTCAGCTTTGCCGTCTATTAAGAGAATAGGTCCCGTTCAAGCGGCCGCCCGCCCTTATTCATCTATACTAGCTGCCACGCACGACCCAATAGGAACGATTTAAGGGCTTCTCTCCAGATAAGAAGCAAAACGCGCCATCACCTACAGCCCTTTTCTCTGCCGGGGACTTCCATGAAATGAAAACGGGCGGCATCGTCGTATGCTCGACATTTGTTGCCCTGGTTTAGACCCCGGAGTACTCCTATGGCCGATCTGTCACCCAACCTCCTTAAACAACCTAAAGGCTTGGCCCCGTCCCGTTTGGAGTTGGAGAATGGGCCTTATGGCACGGCTTAGTCAGTTATTCTCGCAGTTCAGATAAGATTCGGCCAGTTCCAACAATGCACTTCTCTGAAAGCATGGTTTTTGCCTCCCTCTCTCCTCCCTTCTTGGAGCTCGTCCTTTCGTTGGGTGATCCCTTGCTCTCACGTTCGAGTGTTTGCTCGTCGTTTAGGCCGGTGAGTGAGATTTCTGCTCATTGCAGTCACCTCCGGGGTTCTTCGCACCTGGATAGTACCAGGACCCTTGTGCCCCGGCCCTTGATCAGATAAAGCTGCCCACCCGAAGCCCGCCCTATGACCCACAACTCAAAATGAGCCTTGCGACGAGACGCGGACATTCCCCATGCTGCGGTTCCCTCCGGTCCGTTCCCGGGTTGGGTTAGGGGAACATCCGAGCGATTGCTTTCGCGGATCCAAACGCGCTCACAAGGCGCACAATAAGAATAAGACCAATAGAGACTTCATAAGAGACCATTTGAGCTGCAGATCGTAATGCTCCTAGAAAGGCATATTTAGAATATAGAGGAGTGAAAGTTCCCAACAATCAACTCGTTGATCATACCCTTCTATGAACCGCACGAGCACGTCCTCTGTCACCCCCCATCGCGCTTACGGCTCTATACCCCAACCCAACCTCTCCCTATCTTAGCTGCGCACCTCCCCCGAGTCACGGCGACTTGATGATTCCCCTAGAAAAAGCCTTATTTATTGCCTTCTGCGCCAAAGAGACAATTCGAGAGTGTCTATTGCTCTGAGAATTCGTTGATAAGGCTGGCTCCCCCTAGTCCCATGGAGTTCGATTTCTTCGAGATCCCTATTATATATAGCTAAAGGAAGGGGAAATCTATGATGATAGAAAGCGATTTCCCGGATTTGATCTCGCCTGAGGAAAATTGAAAGGGGAGCGAATCCATCCTCGGCCAGCGCGGTTTCGATGCTCTCTTCAATTTGCATTTGTCGAGCAAGCACCTCTACAAAAGTTCTGGGGTTATAGGGTGCCCCTAGGGTATTGACTCGAAAGCGCTCTCTGAGTTCCTCCAGCCGAGTGGCATCCCCCATCAACGGAAGCTCTGTGGGGAACCGGGGAGTTAAATCAGGGCTAGGACTTTCCACTTCTATTTCCACTTCTGGAGAAGCGGGGGCCTCCTCGGGTGAGTCTGGTAGAGCCGCTGCAAGCACTTCCGCTTCCTCTGGTAGAGCCGCCGCTCGCACTTCTTCTGCCAAAGAGTCGCTCGACTTCGTATCTCCTGGGTCACAATAGGCCACAATTAACTCCTGGAGACTACCCCCCGCTTGAATGAGGAACTCCAGGAAAAAGGAAAATTGTACAAAAATAGAGATCTGATTTAAACGACCAGGTACAGCATCACATTTGACACCTAAGGAAGGTACAGCCCAACTATGAAGTACATCAGCAGATGTGACAAGAAAACGTAGATGAGTTTTGGCTGGTACAACTACTCTATTGTCCACTTCTAATAAACGTAATTGACCCAATTCTAGATCATCTTCTGGAATCATATAACTGTCAAAAGTGAGTGACTCTTCATCGGAACTGTTATAGTCTGAATACTCATAAGTCCGATACCATTGATGTCCAATAGCTTTGATAGTAATAGCTGGATCTACTACTACCTCGTCCATTGAGTATAAGAGAGAAAATGATGGTATAGCAATGAACATGGGGATGAGACTAGGAAAGATGGTCCAAAGAATCTCGATAGTAGTTCCATGAACAATTCTTTGCGGAATTGGATTTTTTTGATAATGGAAATGCCATAAAGCGCGAACCAAGATCCGTAATACGAAAACCAAAATAAGAATGAGGAAGAAAAAGATATCGTGATGTAAGTCCATTATTCCTTGCATCATAGGTGTTGCTGCATCTTGAGATCCTAATTGCCATGGTTCCGCTGCATCACAAAGAGCAATTGTGAGGAATAAGCATTCTAGAACAATCATTTGCTTTGCTTTCTTCTTTGACTGCTCTGCTCTCCCCAAACAAGAATAAAGAGAGACTTTCTCAAACTCAAAATAAGAAGCTTTTGTTGGTTGTTGACCAACTAACTAAGAGCATGGGAAAAAGACCAAAGATATCATAGACTTAAGTCACGCACTTTTATAAGGGAGATAAGAAATTCGAATAGGAAGCAGATCAAAATGAAAACAAAACAAAACACATAGAACCTCTTTTGTCTTTTCGACCTAGGATGCTGTCGATGAACATAATAGTGAATAAACGCAAAAGTGGTTACTAAGAGGATAGCAAAAAAAAAGGGGGGCTTAAGCCGGAAAGATTTTTTCGATATTTGCCACTCAATTCGTTATTAAATCATCTAACCATTTTGAAAAATTCACAACATACATCGAAAACCAAAAACCAAAGATAGCCAAAAGGATAATTACAAGTGGTACCATATTGCGTTTGAAAATCATTTGAACTCGTGCACCCCCTTAAAGTGAAATAAAGTTAAAGGGGGGCCTTCTTCCAAAGAATTGGAAAGAGTTTATGCCCGGGTTTTCCGGAAAAAGAAATGGGACTTTCTTTGTAGGAAATTCGGAATAGCTTTTTCATTCTATTGAAAACTTTTCCTTTCTCTACGCAAATTTCCGATGTGATATCCGATCAATCAAGCACTGACATTGAGAAAAGAGTGGCTGCTTCTCTTTCTTCTCTAATGATCTTTCGTCTTTGAAGGAAACCCTAAAAAGCAACCTTTCTCTTAGATAGCACTCCTTATTGTATTGGAATAAGGCGCCCTTATTAGTATTAGAAAAAAACCAACTCTAAAGGGAGTCAATTGCCGACTCGTCGTAGGGCACGAACGGTATAACACAAAAAAGGAATGAAAGCAATCGAAAAAGGTAGCAGTCGTTAAGCCGAAAAGTGGAGAAGTAAGTAGACCAATGCCAATTGAAAGCTAACTAGTTGTCCCTCTTCCATTTCGATGACAGGAAAGATAAGATGGACAGAAAGAAAAACCCATAACCATATACTGCTGTCGGGCCTAGCTAATCCACTCACTCAGAAGAAGAAAGAGCACCCGAACTTGATTATCAAAGAAAGAGGGAAATCGAGACTATACCACAACGATGCTGTCCATGGTCTTTCAGCGCAGCACTTCCTTCAACTATTCAAAATGAGGAGAAAACGGGGCTTCATTCAATTTGACCCTTTTGTGGACGGGGTGGACGCTCAACCTGCAAGGTTGAGGCTTTCCTTGAGTTTTCATTCAATAAAGCTTGCGTGAATTCGCATGCTTCGGATGCTGGGCTTGGAGCTATATCCCCAGGTCTCAGTCTAGACGCTCTAACCGATGGCAGGAATTCTATCCTTTGTGATCCTTCCTATGCGATTCACTAGAGAAGCTGCTCTTAGTTAGAGTAGGCTCCTATCCATCAATTGTTATGGCAGTCCAGTCAACCTTGAACAGTATCCGTAACTGGGGCTATCAGAGGTCCCCCTACTCAAGTTCTACAAGGTCTAAGGTTCAGAGATACGGGAATGAAAGAAAACTAAGGAAAAGTCACCTCATCTCATTTATAGGAAAGAAAGGCAGGTAGCAAAGCAAAGGTGTCCGTGGATTCTTCGGCTAGGTGTCCATCCACCCGCATTATCCGTTGAAATACCATCCGAGAAAAGTGCACTACCAACAGCAGCAGGCAGGGAGATTTGGAACCTTACTAAGAGAGATAATAGGTGAAAGGTGGACAAAGAAGAGCTTGAGGGCCAGGCTGAACATGTGGACAGTTCATGACAACCCCTCCTACTACAAGAAAGTTTCCGCCTCTTTAACTGGATTACGAAAGAAGGATAACACACATTCGAATCGAGAGCCTCGCTCAAAGAAGGGGAATACCGAGGGACGCGCCAGCGGGCTAAGAAAAGCTATCCATAAGTATCACCGTCCCTCTCCTTTCAGTCGAGTCACGCTCTTCAAGCCCTTTCCTTGCATGGTTGGGAAGATAAGGACTGGTGCATACTCTAAGCATGCCTTACTAAAGAGGATATAGCGCTTACCTGATAATAGCGCTTAAACACCTGATCAAACAGCTCATACAGCGCTTCCTTGTAGTAATGTATCAATCCCGGCCTAGGAGCATCATTCTATATGATGGATGGAAGTCTGATCTACGATCACCCATGATTCCTTTCTTTGAGTAAGAGCCTTAGCGGGTCAAAAGGCATCCTTGTCTTCAATCCTATGGTGACGGTTCCTTCGAGTAATAGGTACTTACAGTTTCCCACCTTTGGTGACTTCCCATCTGTGTAGACTGCCTACCAGGCTTTCCGTCTTAGTGCTATGGTGGCCGACCTGAGAAGAAAATCCATCTTCTCCCCCCGGGGTAAGCTATCGAGCAATCTACTTCCCATCCCTCTGACGGTGAGCCAAGTAGAAGTCCCCCCCTATGATCAGGCTCTAGCTCCGCATATAGTTTACCATTCCCAGTGGAGTCGAGCCATCTACTTTTCTAAGACCTGTTCCCAGGGATCTAGATCTCAGCAGGAAATGCGAAGGTTGGGAAGGAAATTACCCCGCCGGCTACCGATCTAATGGTTTTCCATGTATCTCGTCCGAACCGAGACCATCAAAAGTGGCATAAGAACCACCTGGAATAAAAACCTTTGATCTATCTACTTTGTCCGAACCAAGCAGGTAGGCTCCATCTTATTCTATTTCTCCACTGTCCAGGTTTTGAAATGCAGAACAAGGCCTTCTCTTTCGTTGCTAGGCGGGGTTTGGAACCCTACCATCTATTCTATCTGCATCTCAATTCATTCAATCCTCTGCTTGGCAACCTCCATACAACCCCCCTTGTTTTGTTCTAGCCGCTAACCATCTAACGATCTTCTTCCATATAATATAATAAGATAGATGCCTTCATCCCACCCAGTAGCAGCAACAGAAGCGGGTGTGAAAGCCCATCTGCGGCTGCCAATGACCCAAGAGAAGGGAACTCCCCATTTTGGGGACCATTGAACGCCGCCGTCAACTCCGGGGCACCAGTTTTCCATTTATTTCTTCCTCTCCTGCGAAGGGCAGGAATCAGGAAATGCTCTCGCCGCCGGTAGTAGGGAAAGCTGCCTTCTTGATGTAGTTTTGAATCGAGATTGGCATTACCTGGGTCTTCTTTGAGCTAAGAGTCTATATTCCATTATGATTGATTGCTAGCAGTAATAGAAGAGAAAGGAATAGAAAGAGGAGATCCCGTTGAATCAGCTCGTGTGATAAGATCCCATGCAGTTAACTCGAAAGGAAATGGAAATGAGTGACTCTCGGGTTAACCAATTGCTTCAAGAAAGAAGAGGTGCTTCACCGGTCCAATAGACCTCTCCGCCTGAGGGACTTAGTGGTTCGCCTTTCTAAATGAGTTGAGGAAAGAAAGTTCTGATGTGGTAGATGTTATACAGGACTCCTCTGGGACCATGCCTAGAGGTCCCCTCTGGGCCACTACTGTTGGATCTTAATGACAAAGACTTCCTTTCTCAAGGCTAGAAATAGATGTCTGAAGATCTACGAAGGGTTCGGGTTGTCAGTCCAGAGCGGGACCTTTTTTCTTTTTAGTTATGAGTCCTATCCTTATTTGAATTTTACACAGCAACATCATCATCATACTATTCGGGAGACATGGTCCAAGCCCGGTGAAATGATCACCCATGACTTCTTTGTACCGGGTCCCATTACTTTCTTTCTTTTTCCAAAGGACGAGTAAGAGTGATATAAATCCGTTTCCCAACCAAACGTCGATACCGGCCCACATCAGGAAAGGGATCGCCATGATCAGCATCAAGCTTAATGGTGAATCCATAGGAGTATCAACAGGGCGAGCACCGAGAAAGCCAGTCTCAGATAAAAGATCAAGAACATACTTTCGTTGAAATAGAGAAATGCCCCGAGAAGAACGAGCAACCTCAATCCCAAGAAAGTAGCGAAGAGCACCCAAATCCTTGGTATGAAATTGTTGACCCAAATACCGCTTTAAGTCAACAATACCAGCAGAATCATCACCAGAAATAAGAATATCATCAAGATAGACAATCAGTACAATGGTACCACTAGAGGAGTGACGAACAAACACAGAATGATCAGAAGTGGAAGGCCGAAACAATAAAGAAAGAACAACAGAGCTGAAGCGATCAAACAAGGCACAAGGGGATTGCTTTCATTCTTTCTTTCCTCATTTTTCATGCTTGGGCGGGCAGGCAAGCTACCTTGATCCGGCCGGTTTCGTGTGTGCCAATTACGTGTGGCGATTGTGCGGGTAGAGAAGGTCAGGTTGGCACTTTTTAGAATACCGACGAGCGAGGAGCTTAGATGAGTAGCCAGGCCAGCAATAGTCGTTCCCCCTGTCTCGTTCATATTAGGAATCACCATACCATCATAGGAAAAAGTCTTTCCAAGGGACGGAGAGCAGAAAAGTCCGGTAGAAAAATCATTAACGAACGCTAAGACTGATGAGGACTTAGGGATCTTTCGTTGTAATCGGTCAGACTAGAAATATCGTACTTTGTTCAAGCAATGCCCAAAAAGTCCCACGTTTTCCGTTGGTCAACAACCAACCCAACCCATGAAAGTAAGAAAGAAGGAAAGGACTGAATCCGCTGCTATTGGTCTACAAATCTGCTCTTTGCAAGATCAGCTGCTAGTCAGTCTTTGCATCCCTGCATGCAGGAAGAGAGTGAAGATGCTGACCCTTCTTTGCTGTCTAGATGCTGAGAAGGATGGGAGCAAGTTCAGTGAACCGAGGTAGTTCAACTAGGAAAAGCCAGCATATAAGCAATCCGCTTATGTAAGCATAAGCAGATGTAAGCGTGTAAGCTTGCGTGCTGCCAGTAAAGAGAGCTCTTAGGTATCAGTTTCATCCTCCTTTTTACATTCTTTATTTTATCTCTTTCGTCATTCAAGTCAGATATATCATTAGATAACATTGACAGGCATGAAGTAGGAAGGGCTCGATGCGGGGAGTGAGGGAGGAGGGGGCGCGGGAATCGAGGCTGTACTTGACTAAAGTCAAGTAAGTCAACTTCTTTCGTCAGCTCTTAAAAAACTCTAGTTACCTATTCTCCGGTCTAGGAGTTCAAAGATAACTATTCCGAGGGAAGGAGCCAGCAGTTACGTGTCTTCCTCTTCATAAAGAAATAGGAGATTACTCTGTAATATAGTATGGAAGTAGAAGTCAACAGGAAGGGGAAAGGTCTATTTGCCTTGCCTATTTTTAGTATCAATCTTTTCTTCTTTCAAGAAGTCTCCCTTCTTAATATCGTAAGAGAAGAAAAAGAATGTTACGCCCAAAAGTCCCATTTCTTTCTTGGTTGGAAAAAGCCCACCGGTGATTTCTTTTTCTGGAAAGCAAGAATCAGTCTCTCTTTTTTTTTGGGGGCGAGCGGAGCATCAAGAAAGAATCCAAATTTGATGACAAATCTGGTCCGATGGCTCTTCTCCACTAACCACAAGGATATAGGGACTCTCTATTTCATCTTCGGTGCCATTGCTGGAGTGATGGGCACATGCTTCTCAGTACTGATTCGTATGGAATTAGCACGACCCGGCGATCAAATTCTTGGTGGGAATCATCAACTTTATAATGTTTTAATAACGGCTCACGCTTTTTTAATGATCTTTTTTATGGTTATGCCGGCGATGATAGGTGGATCTGGTAATTGGTCTGTTCCGATTCTGATAGGTGCACCTGACATGGCATTTCCACGATTAAATAATATTTCATTCTGGTTGTTGCCACCAAGTCTCTTACTCTTATTAAGCTCAGCCTTAGTAGAAGTAGGTAGCGGCACTGGGTGGACGGTCTATCCGCCCTTAAGTGGTATTACCAGCCATTCTGGAGGAGCAGTTGATTCAGCAATTTCTAGTCTTCATCTATCTGGTGTTTCATCCATTTTAGGTTCTATCAATTTTATAACAACTATCTCCAACATGCGTGGACCTGGAATGACTATGCATAGATCACCCCTATTTGTGTGGTCCGTTCTAGTGACAGCATTCCCACTTTTATTATCACTTCCGGTACTGGCAGGGGCAATTACCATGTTATTAACCGATCGAAACTTTAATACAACCTTTTTTGATCCCGCTGGAGGAGGAGACCCCATCTTATACCAGCATCTCTTTTGGTTCTTCGGTCATCCAGAGGTGTATATTCCCATTCTGCCTGGATCCGGTATCATCAGTCATATCGTTTCTACTTTTTCGGGAAAACCGGTTTTCGGGTATTTAGGCATGGTTTATGCCATGATCAGTATTGGTGTTCTTGGATTTCTTGTTTGGGCTCATCATATGTTTACTGTGGGCTTAGACGTTGATACCCGTGCCTACTTCACCGCAGCTACCATGATCATAGCTGTCCCCACTGGAATAAAAATCTTTAGTTGGATCGCTACCATGTGGGGGGGTTCGATACAATACAAAACACCCATGTTATTTGCTGTAGGGTTCATCTTTTTGTTCACCATAGGAGGACTCACTGGAATAGTACCGGCAAATTCTGGACTAGACATTGCTCTACATGATACTTATTATGTGGTTGCACATTTCCATTATGTACTTTCTATGGGAGCCGTTTTTGCTTTATTTGCAGGATTTCACTATTGGGTTGGTAAAATCTTTGGGCGGACATACCCTGAAACTTTAGGTCAAATCCATTTTTGGATTACTTTTTTCGGGGTTAATCTGACCTTCTTTCCCATGCATTTCTTAGGGCTTTCGGGTATGCCACGTCGTATTCCAGATTATCCAGATGCTTACGCTGGATGGAATGCCCTTAGCAGTTTTGGCTCTTATATATCCGTAGTTGGGATTTGTCGTTTCTTCGTGGTCGTAACAATCACTTCAAGCAGTGGAAATCAAAAAAAATGTGCTCCAAGTCCTTGGGCTGTTGAACAGAATTCAACCACACTGGAATGGATGGTACAAAGTCCTCCAGCTTTTCATACTTTTGGAGAACTTCCAGCTATCAAGGAGACAAAAAGCTATGTCAAGTAAAAGAAGAAAAGATCACCGACTGCTACTAAGAACCTAACAGAACTTGAAAATCGGGTATCCCGACGAAAGGAGATCGTCTGAAAGCTTATTAGTATAATAGTCGAATCCGCGCGCTAAAAAATGAAGAAAAAAGAGAGCGAGCGCACCTCTCGGGTGAGGGGCGCGAACGGCCTTAACCAGTCGCGCGGCGGGGGGGAGAAGCTGTTGCAGAATCGTGATGTTTGGGCTTATTTCTTCATCTGGAATCTTTCCTGTTGCAGTAGCAGTACGATTGAAGTATGAGTTTAGCAATTTCAGTCTTTCAGTAGTTAAACACGATTTCAGTATTCAATCTATCCTTTGTTCTGGAGTTCAGGACTTCTTTTCTATGGTCTCTTTTCTTTAAACTTAAGCCCTCTTTTCTTTAAGCTCTCTTCTAGGGAATTTGCTTGATCTAGTAACAAGTCTCGATAAGCTGTCGAAATCAGACAATTCGTTAAAAGAGATATCTGATCGATCTGTCTTTCTTCTCCGGCCAAGATGAGGGGCGTCTTTTGATCATCCAGTTCTGCATTTTGTGCTTTTCTTGCAGGGACTCTTTCTTTGGTTGTCTCCTTGAGATAGTTTGCTCTCCCCTCCTCTCCTGTAAGTCGCCGCTGCGCCCCTCTCCCTGTAGGTCGAGCCCGCCCCTCTACCTGTAGGTCGAGTGCCCGCCCCTCTCCCTGTAGGTCGAGTGACTGCATACCTCC